AACTGGAATCAAAGAATTAGTAGACCTGTTCCGCCCAAAATGGGAACGGGCTAGGGTTATGAACGACGAATCTGATGATCGAGTCGATTCCATGATTCGTCGTTCATTCCATACCGGACCAGACCGGAATAAGGTTCTATACATTCTCATTATGAGCATTATGAGAAGGGGTCATTCGAGCGTATTTAAATAGATACTATTTTTACATACAAATGGATCCCTACGTCGTTACATTCCATTTAGGATTAGGAATAGGCGTAATCAGACCTGCTTTTTACACATCTCTCGTTATTTGGGACCCTATTCACCTCTTTCTATTGAATCGAGAAATAGGTTTGATTGTCCTTGATATATCTAAGGCATTCTCCGGATAATTCAAATCGAAGCAATTAGATGTCCAACTCGGGCCTATATGACATGACCGATCAATAGAAATACTCCGCCTTTGTCATATAGTCCATACATCACACTAGATAGATATCATATTCATGGAATACGATTCACTTTCAATGGTGGTGAAATGGTAGACACGCGAGACTCAAAATCTCGTGCTAAAGAGCGTGGAGGTTCGAGTCCTCTTCAAGGCATAATATGGAGAATGCTCATTGAATGAGCAATTCAATAAGCGAGCTCGGAAAAAAAAGCTCTTGGAATTGGAAAAAGTTCGGCAGCAGATCACGAAATCTTACGAAATCTTGGCGATCTTCTCTATCTAATGAATGGGGAGTCTGCTTTCCAATTGAAATTAAATCCTTTACCTTTAAAAAAAAAAGAGAGGATAGTTTCACACTATCAATCCTTGAACTGAAATCTAAAATTGTTCCAACTCCACCTTCTGCTCTACCGTAGATTGGCTATAGATACACAACCCAAGCCATTATTCTTTCATTAGTCTTTTTATTACTAAATCAAATGACTGCACCAAGAAAGCGGAATGACTCCCTTCTTCCCCGAAAGCCCTAGATATCGAGTGAGATTATAGGAGTCATGAGGGTCCTCAAAGTACCTTTCTCAGCGATCCGCTTTGCTAAATGCAGCGACTAATCCGGCTGACCAGTTTCCTTACTTGAATCAATTCCAAACAACGGTCGACAAGAACTTTCTATATTCTTTTCGGAGTGATGTGATGAATCAAGTATATTAATTGGGTATTGATTACGCTTTTACGGCTATATTCGATGTCTACTTGGGAATCTAGAGGTGACCATACTATCGACCTCAGCTCGCAACCTTGTCGGGTGCAGGAACAACCAGTAAGTTCACTCTTTATTAACTCTTTAGAGCGCTTGTTACGAGCTCACTCTTTACCATAGGTGAATGTGGATCCGCTTAATTATTATCATTTTAACCAGAGGCAGCCGGCAGGAATACCATTTCGAGAAAGCAATTCCCACTTATTTGATTGGCCGAATCATGAAATTGGTGCTACCGGCGCTAAAGAAGTTGCTTCCAACCTTTCTTCTAGAATCTGGGTTCCGGCCGGTGTTTGTAGTTCATCCGGTTGGCTATATTCTTAGTTTGGAGGCTTCAGTAGTTGCCCGGAAGCTCAAGTATATGATTTGGTGGGAGTAGTGCCCCTGCTTGAATTAGGAGTTTCGGACTAGAAAGAATCCATTCCTGAACCCGAAACGGGTGTTCCGTAGCTCGATATAGATAGACCGATTATTCTAATTCAGGACCGGAAGACTATTATTGTCTAGCAGGCATATTCAGGAGTCGATCTAAGGGGAGAGTTAGTGGGCCTTTCGCGGCTATATTCGATACCCGGCTACTGAAACTATCGATTTCGAGGAACTACTTTCCTTCATAAGAGAGAGTCCGATTCAACAAACTTGTATCCACCTGGGTACACTTTTTTAGCAATTCCAGATGTGATCAATTTCTCGATTAATTCGTTCTTCTAAGGTGGTCTTGCACCAAAAGGAGTGGTATTACAACTTCGCTTGAATGGGGTATTTGGCAAGCTTTAACAGCAAGACTCGGTGTCTACTTCGGGACTCGTATGAAACTACTAAGTATTTCAAGAATCCTGTAGATGATAGAGCGGCGTCTCCGCAGAGGAAACTTTCTTGATTAACTCATTCTGTGCCCTTTGAGCTAAACTTCAAATCAACCTCTTTTCGTGAAAGGTTGAGTTAACAATGATTTCTTAAAGGCGGGAAATCCCGTTCGTTGGTCATAGTTTCAACCCAAAGGGGAAGGCTGAGAGCTAAAAAGCTCACTCAATGAGAACAATAAAAGAATGAATCATAAGCGCTAAGGGCAGAAATTAGATCCACTCTAATTTAGAATGTTGATGGGCTCCAACTTTCATACCTGGGTTCTGAACCAGCATCCTCACTTTATCCCTGTCCGGTTAGAGGAAAGGAGCAAGAATTCAAAGTTGAGCAACTAATAAAGTCCAGGAGCAGACATGCAAGTCAACAAAAAGCTGATCGGCATATAGATGACAAAGGTTGTCTTTGGGATTTTCCCGGTTCCACGAAACTAGAAAACTTCTATCTCCCTAGATGTGAAAAGTTGTCTTTTTGCTCATTCTAGGTGAGTTGGTTAGGAAGATATCGATGTTCATTGTATTCTAGCTTCAGGAGTGGCATCCATGCTAGCTTCGACCCCGGGAACAGAGAAAGTAGTTCTTCCTCCCCATGACGAAGAGGTTCCAACGTCCCAACGTCTATGCATTCTTTCCCTGTTTACAGATGGAAAAACAACTCTATTTGAATGAAATATTGAGTTCACCAATGGAAACAACTAGTAAAATCCCGCCCTTGATACCGGAAACCCAAGGGTTGAGCAAATATATCGACCCCGAGTTGAGAGCCAAGATGCTAACCTATGAGAATCTGGAATGAGCGATAAAAGGGTTCCGGTCTTTACTTTCCTCTCCCCCCCTTTAGTCCTTAGAGATGGCCCGCTGATGTGACAGAACTATGTAAGCACCCGGAGTCTGTTTAGTTATCCAGTTATCCATAGTAAACAGGAACTACACAATCAACTTCGTTGTCCACGCTTGGCCCGGTTCCCTTCTGCTGGCTTCATGGCCAACTTCAGTCATGAGATTCAAGATCATTGCAAGCCGAGAATATTGATAGAATTTCTCTCAATATACGCAGAAATAGCATTCTCCGAGCAGGAGAACATGAAGCTTGTTTGCTCTAAGGAATGGAGCTTTGTTGAAGCTATTAATAAGACTCTTTTTCGTACTATTGGCAAAAGTTCAATGTCTTCTGATATGAGAATGATCAAATGAAGAGAACACATGAGATGAGAACCGTAGACCAGTCAGTCAACGAAAGACTCTTTCTCCCTTCCCTCTCTGAGAGGGCAATGCAATTACATCAAGGATTGACAAAGTCACCTTTGATCGGCTTGAGTTTACCTTTAACCTGTCTATCCTTAGTTTTGGTGTACTACGATTGAGCAATGAGACGTAGCTTACTTGACTAGGATTTCTTTCTTCTTACGTCACTACTTCTTGTTCACTTTTGCTGCTATATGGGACGGCAGACTTATCTTTCTCTTTGTTGGAAGATTACCTCTCCTGAGAGTCTTCGCAAACGGGATTCCAATAGTTGTCTTGTAATCCGGATATTAGCTATAGTAATAGGAGTACGCCCTATATTCTCCCTAGCAAGGAAAGATTGCGTAGTCAACTTGCCGGGAAGGAAGCTAAAGAAGCAAGCCTAGCCCTTAAAGCTTTGAAGCCTGCTTCACTTCAAAAGAGTTGCGTAGGTAGACTATAAGGAAGAGTTTCCGGGTTTAAAGAAGAAGACAGATTTCTGCCAATGAGCAAGCTTTCCTCGTGTTAGCGAAAGGATAGCCTCGGGAAATTCTTTTTATTGCGTTCCCGGCTCTCGGCTCTTTCTTTCCAGCCCATCTCTGCTTGCTTCCTTCTGTTTTCCGGGATTGATATGGTCACTCGAAGCTTCCGAACTCACCTTTGGCTCGAGATCCAAGCTTTGTGAACACTTCGCTCGGTGACGTAAAGAGACGTTAGTAATTCCGCGAAAGAAAGGACTATCATCCCTCTCCCCTGAGTCGGATTTTGACACTGATTGATCTTTGGTTCTGATCTTCGTACTAGCTCCGATAGTCCGTCCTACACTACTCGACTGGAAGCCAACTAAGATAGAATATAGCAAAGAAAGCTCTAGCTCTCGCTTCGCGCATGATAGCGGCATTATTGGGGAAGGTGCACTAGCGAGCGACTTCCTTTCATTCTCTGACCGATCAAGATAGCTTGCAATTCATTGATCTGGGGGACGAGATATTGTATTTAACTCAAAACAACTCTGAGATTTTGTATAATTCCTACAAAGATGCGGCCTTCCTTTGAGACTGACTTCATCTTCCCACCACGCGGGCGAAATCTCTGATAGGTGCTGGTGCCCTAGGTAGCTGAGTCTGGGTTGGAGGTCTAGTCAGTCTGGAGACCTACGAGTACGACTAGCTGCTCTGACACCGGGATTTCCGCTGCATCAAAGAAGGAGCGATCCAAGTAAGTGGAACAGAGCATACCTCGAGATAGAGGGCAGGAGCGATCCATAATCCTCAACAAAGAGGAAGGGTTAAGGCTTAGATTAGAGTGAACCCCGCTCCAACACTAGTTTAGTACCTGAACGAGGTCTCTGAATCATTGTCCTACTGCCTCTACCCCTATTATGGTGAGTAGCTGGTCGGGCTAGGCTGGCTTATTTCTTGTGTTTAGAAACTGTATTGTATTCCGGAGTTGACTGCCCTACTGACCATGCACTGCCCTGCTTTCTTTGCTTATTCCAATACTGGGATTGCCCTATCCATTATCTTTATATTCTCTTTATCCTTTTCGGGCCAAGAGGTCTTTTCTTTTCCTGTTCACGAATCCCATGCTGGTTCTCGGTAAGACGACGGTGCGATTTCATCTGTTGGAGGCGTAACTGCAGCAGTTAGCTCTACTCTAAAGGTCGTTCCGTTCTCCTCGGATGAGAATCGGTAGCAGTTAGAATAGTAGTAGCGGTGTGACTTTCTTCTTGAAAAAGACTACTTTCCTATTCGCTTGCCTGCGCGCCTCTACTCATGCGGGACCGACTGTGCAATACCAACAATGGAGTACGCCGCCCGTCCACGGAGGCATTATCGTTCTATCCTTAGCGGCCTATTCCTCAAAAGGCAGGTTTAAGGTCCCTACAAGTCGCGTTTTCAGGGCCTATGGATGCCGTAGGGAGAAACTAGCCAGAGAGATATTTTTCTCTTTCGTGGGGTTCGGTTCCTTTCTTTGTCAATCAATCCAATCTCGAATCTCGATGATCTACAGGGAAATCAAAAAGATAGATCATACGAAACTTGATCAAATTGAGTAGGAAGAGTGGGACTATATCTAACTAATCTAATAAAAGGGCGGTGTAGGTAAGCGAAAAGAAGGGCCAAGCTTCGGTCTGCTCTCAGGAAAAGTTGAGATGAAGTCAATTTTCTTTGCATCCAAAATCAAGTCAGGATGTATTTTTTTAGATAAAAGAGTACGTTTTGAGCCTAGAAAAAGATAGATCTTTCCCTGATGGGTGGATCGAAGCTACTTCATAAGTGATATATGTCTTACGAGGTAATTGAAGAAGAGGCGACGCGACCCACGGAGACTATGTTATTTTCTTTGCTTAGCTGAATCGATTCCGAATAATCTTTTTTTCTATTAAATCAACCCTTATACCAATTTAATCTCGCTAAGGGAGTTGGAGAACTCTTTGAGGCAGAGGTTGGTATCCGAGGCATAAGGGCAGAGGGGAGAGTCTCGAGGAAGCCAGTGATCAAGCTAGTCCAGGTTTGCACTTGTAAGTGTTGAAAGCAATAAAGCCCTAAAAGACCGTAGTTTTACAGTTGAGGGAAGGCTTAGATGTAATTTAAGTGAAAAGAAAGGGCGTTAAGCACAAAATATGCTGTTAGATCTCCGTGGGTATCAGAGTTTGTAGCTGTAGTAGCTATCACTTAAGCCAGTAGCACGCTTGTTATGCAGGAGTCAAAGAAGGGAAGATAACCTGGAGAGAGCTATGAGCTTCTATTCGTCTTCGATCTTTCCCTTTGCTTCACCCTACAGAGGAGTCAATCAACCCTATCACGGGGAGGAGGTTTAGCCTTTGGCGCACGTTCCTTTACTTAGGAGAAGGAAATGGTCAATCCTTGTCTTTTGGCCTAGCATCTCTTGTCGCTAGTGAACGAATTGCATCTCTTTCTTTAACCCCGGTAACCGCTTCTTCAAAGACTCATGTTGAGGAAAGCTATTCTATTAACATATTCTTAGTTTCTGCTTCCTCAAGTCAATTACGGAACCCTGTTACCAAAGAAAGTGCGAGTTGAAGAATGAGGTTCTAATGAAAGGAGATAGTTCAACCGCAGTGAGAGTTGCTTCTGGTGCTGACAAAGACCGATTGTTGATGATACCGGGCTTCGAAAGGACTGATCTTGGTGCTGGGGCTACTTCGGCTTTCGCTGATGCGGGAGTTGCAGTTGACTCCATTGGTGTTGAACCATGTAAGAGCCACGTTAAAGAATGAAAGAGAATCAATTGAATCTATTCTTTTACTACAATAGACTAAGCACTGAAATTGAGTATGCCAGGCTATTCAATAGATGTTCCAGCCCTTCTCTTTATTAGGATGTTCTCCTTGCTTATTCTATGTGATTAGCGGGATATGTAGCTGACAAAGAATCTACTTCTCTTTCTGAAAGTAAACTCTTCCATCACCATCCATAACATGCATTGTGGTCGCGATAGAATACCTTCCTTCGTTCAATCCAACCAGTTTTCTATTTCTATTAATTTAATAAAAAGGAGCTGACAGATAGATGGCGCTAGCTTTCTAAAAGGGGTAAGGGTAAGGCTTTCACCTTTCACATCCCATTGAAGTACGTTGCCTGATTCTCTCTTCTTAGTCAGCCGGGGCTTCTTCCACTTCAAGGCCCTAAGAATGAATATCCCATCCAGTTGACGAGACACTAATGACCTAAAGTAGCCAAAGCTCATGGAAAAAGGAGTTCTTGCCGCCGGTACTCTTTTTTACTAATTCCCAAGAGCCCACAGAGAAGCGACTGGCCAGACAAATAGCTTAGTCGCAGGAAGATTCCCCAACTAAGGTACAATAGGTCTCAGGATCATCCGATCTATGAGAATCTCTCGGATCGTCGACTCAACCGATCAATAGAAGGAAGGACCACCTCTTAGATCTTCTAGTTCTTGCATGACGATCCCTTCCCCTTTCTTCACATCAAGGGATAGAAAGGCTTTTATTTGACGCCTGATTAGATTATTATATCGAAAGACAACTATTCTAGGAAGGTTAGCACTATCCCGAAAACAGCCTACTTGAATTGAATAAGGTAGAGTCAGATTGAAGGTGCAGATTCAGAAGAGGATGAGCTTGTAATATAGCAAGACCTAATTCCAAACCGGTTCATTCTCTTTTCTTTTTCCATCTCTTGCTTAGCTTTAAAGAGGCCTTGAAGGAGTGAAAGAGAGTAAGCGTTGTTGGTGTAAACCTATCCGCTGTTGAATAAGCAGTGTTAGCAATAGACGCTCTTGTTGAAATAACTTGGGTTCATAACCGGTCCTATTGAATCAGATGTGCTTTCTCTCTATCTTACTCTCGGCTGGGCAACTCCGCTGTTACAGTATACCATAAATAGGCATATCCGGCTTCATCCCCTGCTTTTGCTTTGAATGCTTACCCAAGCTCTTTGACAGACTCGGCTGTGAACCAATCCTCTTTTAGAGAATCGACCCTTCACTCATGCTTTCATGGGAACAAGGAATAAGCGGTCTTATCTGCGCCGATCTGTGGGTGTGGACGAGACAAAGTCTTCTTAGTCTTCCGCTTGAACGGTGATATCTATAAGAAGGAATACCTGTCTCAAGGTAAACAGGAGTGGAGGCTCAAGCTAAATGATACCGGCGCAAGGGAATGAAATTCTTTAGTTTGTGGCAGATAGAAGACTCTCGGTTATTAAGCTTAACAAAGTGATCTTGATAGCCACTGATACTAAGGAGTTATGTATTGGAGCTTACCTCTTTGCTCGTACGGTAATGAGGATGGCCCGACGTTCGGGGATGTTGCATTGCGCTTTCTATTTAAAGCAGTGTGCATCCTCGCTTCATCGGCTTATGCTGGAGTAGATACAACTTCTGCCGTGGAACTGCTTTCCTTGTTCAAGTAGTTCGACGAGTTAAGGGGCGCATCGGTAAAGACATTACAGTTAGCTGTTCAGGACAAGTGGCATCAGTTCTTTGCCTTAGGGCAATTAGCCCGGTAAGGACTGAAACAAGAGAAAGGGGATGGTGGTATGGCTTGTTCGTCTTCCTGCTTTAGTCGAACGACTAGAAGAGAGTGTACGAATGGTTCTCTTGAAATGTCGTCGGAGTAATAAGCAAATATCAGAAGGATTGGAAAAGTATCTGTGTGAGGAGAAGGGAAGCTTGTATGATGCGTATCCTTTCGGTATAGCTTTATTGGAATTTATGGAGGAAAGAGGTTTAATATCATTAACTACTAATTTTAAGGAAAGTGTAAGAGTAAGGAAGAATTATTATTTACCAAGCTAAACAACTTTGATCTATCTCTACTGGAAATGAAGCTAAACCTACCGATGATCTGCCTACCTGTTTTATGGAATTGTAGCAAGAATACAAGTGCACCAATTTCGGATCTAACTGGTGGTTATTTAAACGCACTAACAGGTTCAATATATGATCGCTACAGCCTGATGAGTAGCAATTATATTGATCACAATCTAGTTGTTTAAACGTGTGTACTGTAATGAACAAACTGCAAGTGCAACCCTTGAAACCTTTGGTGGTTATATCTGCTACTCGAAAGGAGGGATGTATTTGTGGAGAACGGATTATTAGCGCCTCCATTGCTAGCATCAATAAATCTAAAGAAGGCAGCGCCCTTGCTTCGGGAGCTCCACATGAAGAATGAAAAGATAACTAAATTAGTTAGCTATGCAGATCTTTTGATGTCTAAACTGATCCAACGCGCAAATTATGACTTTCTAAGGTTAGCCAAAGCCTACGCCGGTTATTCCTTTTATTTGCCTGCCTTTGCGGATTTCCGCGGTAGGATCTACCGCTGTGGAATGTTACATTTCCATGAGATAGCTAGAAGCCTTGTCATCTTTGACAATCAGAGGGCATTAGATCAGTCCTATGACAAAACCGAATCATCTTTACGAAGAGGCGTGTGCTCACGTGTAGTCATCACTCAAGCCGCCTTCAATTACAAGAGTTTCCCTTCACCTGAGCAGGGCTTTATCTGGGCAGCCACCAAACTATACCAAATCAACAGTAAGGCGAAGAAGGGGTGCAACGAAATGTATCCTTTTTTGAATCTAACTCCAACTTTCCTGAACGATTCCGATGCAGCTAAACGCCCATTTCAATACGCGAGCTATATGCTTTATGCAATCTACTACGAGGTGAACAATGAGAGTCCGCCGGCTTTATTTAAGGAACTACCCATTACTCTTCACGCCAGTGCGAGTGCTTATCAAATCATTAGTTACTTCTTGATGGACGAAAGCCTGGCGATTAGAACTAATCTCATGCTGGATGGCGAAATCCAGGATATTTATTCATACTTCCTAGAGGAATGAAAAGGGTACCTTCAAAAAGAGGGGGAGAGCGGGGCACTGGAAATGAATCTAGTGAAAACCCTCCTCAATCGTCAAATAATGATCGTCATGCCAGTTGTTTACGGAAAAAGGCTCCAATTCCTATGCTGATGATCTATTCGACGCCTACTCTCATTACCTTACACGAGCGGATTGCGTAAATATAGCCAAAGCCTGCTATAGGTTCTAGGAAAGAAAATATTCTTGAATTGGTCAGATGTATAGGGCATCATCGGCGGGTAATCCTGTTGTTTACAGCGTACCTTACTATAACACGGTGCAAGATTATATCAAGATGAAAACGATCAAACTCTCCGTTTATGATAAAGACCGAAAGCAGCATAGGATTTCACTCCGTATTCCCTCTAGCCAGCGGGATCCAGCGAAGAGTAAAATCGCATCCTTTGCCAACTTCATCCATCAGAAGGATGCAAGTATTGCTATTCATGTAGTAGAAAAATTCATGTCTATCGGAATATACACAGTTCACGACAATTTTCTAACTACTCCGCAATTTAGTGAGGGTGTGCCATTATATTATAGTGAGGCTTTTTTCGAGTTTCCCCTCAAAATAATCAACATGTATATCTATATGAATGTTATCGAACCAATAGCAAGATCAGACCCAAGGATACCAATGAGCAAATTTCTAGTGATCGTAAGTACTTGCTAGAATTCATCCCATTAAATAAGTGTACCAGCGCCAAGACCAATAAGTGACGGTTGGAGACCATAGAAACTAGAATATCCTCTTACGAAACATATGCGAATGCGGTATGCGGTGGAAATTACGATGACCTTAAATTGGCTTGGGCGTATCATGTGGAAAAGTACACTACGTTTATGGATAAGGTCATGAACGGGGGAAAGACAAGACACTGTGCTCATTATTAAATGAATATTAAGGTCAAAATTCATACTCAAAATAGCTTAGTGAATATCAAATGAATCGGCGCGCTTACACAACAGAGAGTGAAATCATTAGTATGATAATGGTTGGTATATTTCAGGGTCGAACTGAACACAGGAGGTGCATCCAGGATTAAACGTAGCGAGACATCACTTCATCGAACCATACCCTTTTGTTAAAGAGATTGAGAGTCTTGTGACCATGGATCTCTTGAACCAGTTTGGTTACCCATACATGTCAGGTTACGCGAAGTTTACTCTTACCCTTACAATTATAAATTCCACAACGGGGGAGAATATAATATCAACAATAGGTGTAGCCATCCCCTTGACTCACCCTAATAATTCATTAATTGAAAGAAAGGAGGTGTATTCTCGCGTGTATGATTCTTTATCTTTGTTTTCCGAGAAATACGAGGGATATCAAAACTTATGATCCAGGTCTATATGGATGGCAAAAAGGAGCCAAGTTATTCCCTATCAGAGGATGAGAGAAGAGGAGTTCTTTCTTCAATCTGTCAGGAGAGATTGAGCGAGTACGCGCCCATTTCTGTACTAAAAAATAAAAACGTAACTATACTAAAAAATCCTATATCACCGCAACCAAGGTAGAAATTGGTAGCAGATCTCGAAAGTATGAAAGTAGATAAGTACGATAAAGAGAATATCAGTTATGATAAGGAAAACACCCCTTATAAGGCCCATACCCCTTATGCTGCCGGTCTCATGATGGTATGCCCAGGCGAGAAGATCAATGATATTATGATAGAAACCTTCTTTAGTGAAGACTATTCAATTATCTTAGACAAGTTTGAGGATAGGAGTACGTCGCTACTTTATGACTTGATTGTTAGGATCTCAATAATTGCTAGAAATCTCACGATTTTATGGATACTTAAGCACATCACACTTCAGATAAAAACACTGATGCTCGTCTATACGAATTAACGGTATATGATGGTAAGAAGTTGTTATTCCGCTTCAGAGACTCCTTGAATCTACTCCCGGGTAAACTTTCCTCCCTAGGAAGAAATCTATGTCCAGAACTAGGCGAAAAAGGCTCTATTAACCATGATGAGGTTGATGTAACAAACCTCAAAAGTAATAAAAAAATCTTGTTAGACTATATGAAGCAGGACATTCTTCTCCTCGGCGGCGTAATGCAAAAAGCCCAAGAGATCTATAACGCAGTGTACAATGTAGATATTGAAAGCAAAATAACAGTTTCCTCACTAGCTCTAAGTATCTTTCGCATGAAACGACGCTTCTAATTGGCCTATCTACATCCCTAACATAAATGAAGACAGATTCATAAGGAAAGGATACTACGGAACTGATGTATACATACCTTATGGGGAAAATCTTTATTACTACGATGTAAACGAACTCTATCCCTTTGTAATGAAGGAATTCCCAATGCCGGGCGGTGTGCCTGTATGGCGTCAAAATCTGGTGGGCACGGAGCTAAATAGCCTCTTTGGTTTTATAGAAGTATATGTAAAATGCCCAACAACTATAAATTTCTCCCTTATCGTCAGAAAGATGGGACTTCCCTACGGGTGTTGGTGTGTATTATAGTATAGTGAGGAGTTCAAATATGCAAGAGACCTGGGGTACACCGTCATCCCAATCTCGGGTTACCTCTTTGAGAAAAAGGAAAGTCCTTTTAAATGTTAGTTCGCTCTTTGAAAGCCGACAAAAGAAAGAAGGCAATGAAGCCATGTCCTATGTGTACAAAATCCTTATGAATTCGCTATATGGTAGATTAGGGATTAGTCCTAAATTCACGACAATCTGCGACGAAGTTGTCTACATGTTGAGGAACCCTAATTTCATCTTCGGGGCACCGCTTTCTGAGGACAGATACATCGTTTCCTACTATGAGGAGCCGAACCCCGATTCCTGGAACCCAATCAAGAATGAAGCTATCCAACTAGCTGCTGCTATTACTGCTTGTGCTAGGATCTATATGTACCCCTATACCTCAAGAGAAGACTGCTACTACACGGACACCGACGGAGTTGTGCTTGCTCATCCACTACCCGATGAAGTAGTATCTTCTTTGGGTAAATATAAGCGTCAGGATAAGATTGCTAAAGGATACTTTTTAGCACCAAAATGCTATAAAGGGTCTAATGTTCTCAAATGAAAGGGACCGGCGAAAGGAAGGGTCGACTCAGACTGGTTCGAGGAACAATATACAAACATTGATCGTGAACAATATAAGCATATCACTGCTAACTTCCGTATTGACTGGCAAGCGTCGCTCTGAATATCATCAGGAAAGAGACAAAGGTCAAGCTTGGCATTCAGCTCGGGACTAAGAGGAAAGCAGTATTTAAAGATAATATCTGGGTAGATACAGATACTCAACCAATCGAGGTAACAGATTTGTCACTACTCAGTTACATTGATAGAAACACAATTCTAAAACTTCTCATTTCAAATCAAACTCTCAAAGAGAATCATGAGGAAATGAAATCAACGCGGATCCTATGAATAATACACAACCCACAACAGAGATAGATCATGCTGATGGTAGAATGAATGAAAGAAGTGAGGGAGCTAAGCAGAAAGAAGAGAATACATTAGAACTGGATAAAGACTTTACGGAGCAGGATCAAACTAACACTGAGCAAACGAAGGCAAATAATGCATTAGGTCAAAACAAAAGACCACTACTGTTCAACCAACTCTCAACAATACCAAAGAAAAAATGAAGTTTCCTTGCATAACATAATCTAAATATTTGGAAGACGGTGTGAACAAAAATGGTTTGTGACGCTGAGCGGGGCTCCCGATAAATAAGAGAAAATCTCCAATACCCTTTCTCCCTTCTCTCGATACATAATCTAATGTTTTGAAAAAACAATAAAATCATATCGAATTCGAAGTGCTTATTACTTAATATATATTCATATTTCATAGGGCGAAGGCATAGTCTTCTTTTTTCTCTTAAATCATTGGCGCCAAGCGTGAGGGAATGCTAGACGTTTGGTAATTCCGGCCAAGAGAAAAGATCCCATTGAAGCGGCTAACCCCTGTATGGACATCTGGTCGTACAAATTGCATAGTATCATAAATCGCTATTCCAGGTATTACCCAAGGAAAGTTTATAAACAAATACAGATCCTTGTTCTCATCTTCAATACTGAGATATATCATAAGACCAATAAGTAGATTTGAGATCTCGCTATCAATCCTATAAAAAGTAATCTTTCTCGATAATGATTAGGGTACAATTGTAGCCCTTAGGAACCGTACACGTTGATGCTTCCAAGGTGAAAAATAAAATCAATGTATGGATTCCCTTTTAGGTTCTTTCTTACTTCTAACGATCTTCAATAAGTTTTGACTTTACTAGAAATTTGACTATAAATAGAAATTCAAAAAGAAATGCACTTTGATCTCATTGATGTATTGTTTCATCGAGATTCAATCCTAATCGCGATGGTATTCTCTTGTTGGGTCTCTTTCATCTTTTTAGGTTTGACTCGGGTTCGCCCGATTTGGATTTGCACATATAGGACAAGCACTCCCGCATTACCCTTTCTTTTTTTATGACTTTCTACTTTTTCAATTCACTTCTATCGTTTTGTTCATTAACAGTTTAAGATAGGGCATTTAGATAGAACGAGTACTCCCTTACTTCTAGTAATACCAACACCCCGATTGCCATGGATGATTCAGATGGTTAGTAATTTGATCTCCCAGTCGATTCTTTCTTAGAGGAGGTTGAACATTCGATTGAGACGAGCTCGATCTTATACAAGATATTTCTCTAGTAGCGAGAGCTAGGGGGACTACTGGGCAGCAGCCAGGAGTTTTGCTATGACTAATCGAAGATGAGGTCTAAAAGCAGGTCCTCCTTCTATCACCGTGACCTCTATTACATGATGACAGCACTCGAAGGCCAAGATCAGAGGATGTGAATTGGCTTGGTCTCGTGATCTCATCTACGCAAATGTTCAGATCTGTCTTTGAAGGCAAGGAGGAACTCAGAACTATGAAGAAAAGGCGCTTTCCAATCCCATTCCAAGTGACAGCCAAAGGGATTATCGAGTCGAATGAGATGTCCCGATTCCAATGCTTAACGAATGGACAAGAGAGAGCAATTACACCCTCAAGGGGCTATTCCACCAACTTAAAGTGAGGGACCTTTCGAAGACAACAAAGATAGGACAGGACCGAATTTCCCCTCACCAAAGGCGAGGCATATGGGGCGGAAACTCAACCACTCGCTAAAGAATTGAAAGGGCTCATAAGACAGGCCTGTGAGGTTGAGTATCCTGAAGGAAGAAGTCAATGGCCCTGCTACGAATAAAGTATGGGCTAAGGCTGCTACAAAAGCAAGTGGACCTTAGTCTCATTCTCAAAGAAGGAGAATACTCAAAAAAGAAAAAGACGAGTAGAATGGACTGCTTACACAAGCAAGAGCTAGACAGAGGGGATGAAAAGAAAGATGGAAAGAAGGAGATAAACTCGGGAAATTTAGCCTTTCATCTTGATTTTCTCCGGCTACGGCTACAGAGCCATCTAGCTCCCATGAAGGAGGCTTAACCGGTCCCGAGATTGACCCCCGAGGGCGACTTGACTCCCTTATTTCGTAGGTTCGTAGGGATAAGTAAGGGTAGCCATTTATCGTTCGTCAGGTATTCTTCATTGTAGAAGATCACACCGGCACGAGCTTATTCTTGTGCAGCGGCAGAGGCAACTTCACTTTATGTTGATTTCTACCCCAAAGTCACTCGCTTCCTCAAGCACGGGTTTCGAAAGAAAGTCAATTTTTGTCCGGATAATGCTTGAAAACTCTTAGACCTAGGAAATTGGAATTTCGCATTATTTATCATAGTATGTTAAACATTGCAACTTCTAATGTTTGTGCTACTTTCCCTTGATCATCATTCCCCTTTTTGTTCTCTTACTATGATCCTTTATCATAAAATGAGAGCACGGTAAAAAAGCCCTACAAACTTCCCAAAAGCAAGACTTTTAGGTCCGGAAGCGGAACGCTCGTGATCTTGAGATTGACCCCTGGCCTAGTTATTGTCTGCCAAAAAAGACTTAACTAAAGTAGTTCGTCCTCAACCTTCAATCCTGGATGGCTTCACTTGTAGTTCACCACTCAAGACATCGGCACCCGCCATCCGCTTTGGCTTCTTTCTCTTCTCTTTGGAGCAAGCTTATGAGTCCGAGCCGAGGGCAAATAGATGCGCTTAGAATCATTAGTGAGATAGAGTGAACTTACCAAAAGAGGTATTTTTTGACAAATGAAAAGAAAGTCCTCGAAAGGATGCTTTTCTTGAGCTTGTCCCCAAAAGTCACATTCTTATCTATCTATCCTACGCTTCTATCGATACACTTCCTTGTCCATCCCACGGACTAGTCCTTACTGTACTAGCTAGTAGTTAGATATATTTAGTCTTTGGAACTGGCTAAAGCCTAGAACGAAGCGACAGGCGAAGCCGGAAAGAAGAATCCATAGGATTTTCCCTGGGTATGTGTTAAGTGCAGCTACTCTTACCTTATCTGAAGAGGTCAAAGCTTGTGCAGGGGATTCTATTTGAATCTTTAGAAGAAGTAGAGGAGCAGGGACTCAAAGCTAGTAATGAGGAGCTGAGAATTAGGGTTTGAATCCTTGAGAGGCCTGTGGCCAACGGACTGAAATGCACTCTCCCAACTAAAAGAGCAAGGATGCCCTTTCCCAACCAAACGGTGAGGGAAGCTAAAGCAAAGTAGATTTTTCGGAAGGACAGTCTATCCTTTCTTCTCACCACATTCTCTCCTCAAGACAAGACTAGAACGAAAAGAAGAAGGAGAAGCTCATGACTTTCCACTTCCTTTCTTTGGCAAATGCCAAGGCTTCTTGCCATCTTCGATCAAAGTCTGGATCCTCTGGTAACTCAGGTTCGTCCGACCGTACTTCAACAGGAAGATCAGGTTGGGCGGGCTCTTGATCATCGTAAAGAGCTCTATTAATTGAGTGGCTATCTGTATTGGCTTCGCCACTTGCCCAAACAAAACAGGACGATCGAATCGAATCGAACTTCCGTAAGTTCTCCGGCAGCAGGATCCCATAATATCAGCCTATCTACTTGATTAGTCCGGAGATTGATGAGAGAATTGATCGCTATGTGTCCTAGTTGATTCGTCTGGTTTAGGAAAGACCCAGCTGTGTTGCCTCGGCTTCTTCCTGTGCTTTAAGAGCCAGTTCTAATTGTTCTTTCAATTGTTCTCTCCTTCTTTGTAGTGGAGTGGCTTTGGCTTTGCTGTTAAAGTCTGCTATTAGTGCGCTCACTTCCCTCCTTTTCTTAGCGATTAGTCGATCACTGACGTAACTGTCCGTTAGTCTATCTATCTGTTCGTCCAATCAGTCTATTTTCTCTTTATAAAGGACTCTGAGCCTTTCGATTCTGCCTTCGTTCTCGTGAATGCGCCTTTCTATTTCCCGTTTGGCTGTAGCCCGGGCAAGGGATATCTTTTCTTAGAGGAAGCGATCAGATTCATTGGGTTGGCCTTTGAGTAGCCTGACACTCCTTCCTTTACTGTAATAGACAAGGCTACAAACAATAGGTGCAAGTGTAAGTGGGAGTGAGTAAATTCACTCTAACGCAGAAGCACTCTTTCCAATGGTCAAAAAGCGCTAACTATTCAAAAGTCAGATCTACTAATATCTATCCAGGGGTAAACGTCTTTCTCGGATAAAAGCACCACCCCTTATCTATATCTATTCTATATCTATTAAGGGTTGATCTATAAGGATTGGGTTTGGCCTATTCAAAGGGTGAAGGTGCACTATTTAATAATCAAAGCTGTTACCATGTTAAATAAAGGTTTAGATTCAATCTACTGATAAACCTCGCGACTTCAGAAGCCGAACCCAAAGGCGATGCTTTTGTCGAGGATTTTGGCGATGAGACTTTCGTTATTCTTTCTGATAAGCGAAGCTGTTGGTGATGCTGCTGGCGAGGCGGTAATAGCTCCTAATGTTCCCCTTGTTCCGAACGTAGCAGCAGTCGATGCAGGAAGAGCCGTTGTTGAAGCGGGAGATGCGGGAATCTCTCCTAAGGAGCATAAGTATATAGGGCAAGATTGGAATCCTTTGGACACTTGAAGGATCATCGCTTTGATTAAAGAGTGGTGGGGCCAGAAGCCGGGTCAAGGTGGTGGGTCAGGGAAGAAGCTAGCCATAGAAAGAAGTCAGGCTGTCAGCTTCCTAACGACGAGCCCAATGAGCGTATCAATGGACTGACCCGAAAAGACAAAGGGATCAAGGCAATAGCTACGCGCATCAAGGTGATACCTACACCGAGCGAATCTCTGACCGTAGCGTACCATACTGAGTGAAACCGTGCCAACCAAGCTATGATAACCCATACTGATAGGCTCAAATCACGGGATTTCCCACTATTTCTCTCTGGTTGCTGCTTCCAGTCTCTGTTCCGATATCTGGAATTGGACCAAGAAACCAAGAAAGAAAGGAATGGGACACCTTGTGGGATGAATCCCTTTTTGTTATTCCTTTCTTTTCCATTAATTACAAGCTCCATCCTGATAAGATATTAATATAAATGAACAATCTCTCAGAGGTTATATAATACACTCGACTATAAGGAGAGGATCTTTGGCGAAATCCTATTCTTCGGCATAAAAGACTGATTTCCCGTGCTCGATGGGAAAAAGAGCTTAATGAGACTTTCATACTCAAGGGTTGAGACTGTCCTTCTGATACTGAATCCGATACTCTGGAATCCGCAAGTCTTGCTGCTGCTCTGTTCTCCGGATATGGAAGAAGCCCTGCGCTTAGCTCGACTCCATCAGTAGTGGATTAGGTAGAGAAGATAGTTGTGAACGATTCCGCTCTTGTTGAAAAAGCTGGTATTTCATCCCTTTGCTATCAATGAGCCAATGCCCGGACCTGGCTCCAGGATAGAGAACAGATAGGCTCTTCCGTCTGTTGTCACAAGTCTTTTTGTGGGAGTGAACGAGATGATGATGAAAGTTCTCGTCAGTCCGTCTCAGTAGCTAGGACTGGTAGCATGCTTAGAGGAATAAATGCCATAGAATCTGTTGTTGCTATTGGACTTCCTTGTGGTATGGCAGCAGTAGCAAAGAAAGAAGCTGGAGATTGCGGATTCCACGGTAGCAGTAGTTCTAGCTCTACATTAGGAGCACGGGGGCTCTATCTATCTAAAGGAGGTACGGATCCCTCCCATAGTATGGTACGATGCAGCTGAAAAAGGTATTGTATAGGTTGGGCGCTAGCGAGGCGAGCGGTGCTATTGTCCCCTTACTTCTCCTAGTGCTCATTGACATCGTATGCGGGTCATCGGGATCGGGAACATCATATATGAAATGACTTGATCCGTGAACGCAACAGGAGTCGTGCTTTCCTACCATTGATGAGATAGCGGCTTTTTATCTATGTTCCGTTTGGGTTAAGAGTAGTCACGGAAGCTCTACTACTTCAATAATTGGTGGCTAGGAAGCTCAAAACATTTCCAATTGAAAGACGGAATGTTCCAATTGAAAGAATGTTCTAAGAGGCGGGAACGTTTAAGATAGAAGGTGGACAAACTAATGCTAGTGCATTTTCAGACAACTTTCGTCATTCAATCCATCCTTCAAGTGGTTTCGGCCTCGGATTCCTGAGAATAAAGGACCCATAAAATACCTATAGCACCGGAAGTCGCTCTAATTCTAGTGGCCGGAAGAGAATGACCATCACCACTTTTCACGCTATTGCGTGAAACTTGGTCTGCCACAGCTATCTATGCTATTGAAAGGTATGGCTACTCTCTTGTTTCCTGCTGAACTTAACCTCCTTCCCAGCTTCGCAGCCATATCTGTTTGCATTTTCTTTTTGGTCCGTCCAGTCCACTTCATGTTGTTACTGGGTTGGATGAAATAGCTATGCGCTATGGTGCTCGGTGCCGAAGTGAGCTTAGCTGCCCTAAGTGGCGGATTCTTCCTTATGGTCGACAAACTGAATTGCACTCGGTCTTCATCCTAACTCGAGGAAGGGTTCGCCTGTCCTTCTATCTTAATGTTGTATGGCAGGTGGAAAAAGGCATGAGGATGAGGAGAAAGGGTATCGAGAGATTCTATGGGGAAGGAGTCCAACCGGACAAGTTTATTATCACGATGTCAGACAGGCTGCAGGCAAAAAGAGAATGAAACCTGATACTAAGATTGACTACGATTTACCTAAATCGGTCAGATCGATTACTCTGATGGACAAGTAAGTTTCCCTCCAAGTAAGGATCATCACCTTTAGGTATAGGGAGTCCCCTTTTTTTTGAAGCAGAGAATGATCGATCGAAGACTGAGAAGATATAATCATATGTTTTAAGCATCGGTTGCGACATCGAATGAGACTTATCCAGGGAACGGAGGTTGCCTTTTGACTTTGAAGGAGTCGAACGCAGCCTAGAAAGACGCTACGAAGCGGGAGAATCGACCGATCTACCTTTGAAAGCATTATTGAACCGTGGAAGGACGAGGGTAGGGTACTTACTATGGTGGGTCTGATTAAAGAGATCATTGATAGGTACTTTTCCTGGATTGTCTCCATTCCCCTTTACCAGGGTTTGGAGTTCAGTCCAACCTGGAAAGCTCAGACGACCTTTCGGCTCACCATGTTAGTGAACTGACCCATGGAAGCGTGTGAAGTCTATTAACTCAAACTTCATTTCGCTGCCTTTTTCGGGAATTGATGCTTCATGCCAAAGGCGAGCTTTCTCTCTGAATCGTCAGAAGGCGGTGGATTTCCATTGTTATTGCACAACATCTGTCTAATCCTGCAGCGATGAGAGTACACAGAGGTTCTTCTGCATTTTCTTTTTTACTCACGACCTTTCTAAATGATGTATAATCAACTTATATAAAGAGTGACTCGGGGCCGGACGTTAGAGTTGTGGTGCGAGAAGCCTCGGAAAGCAGATACGGGACACCAAAAATTTCCCTTCCTTTACACTTCAAGTAATGAGAGAACCTACTTCCGATACACTTAGAATAACACCGCTTGTTAGTCTGCTATGCATGAAAGCAAGGAGGAGAGTCAATAGCTCGCCCAGTAGCCTGTCTTTTTGGAAGGACGTGCTTGGGAACTAGAAGCAAGAGACAACAAGGGGCTTTGGCTTTAGAAAGCAGTAGCGTAGGAGCTAAAATGCTCGAGCAAAGCGAGAGAGGAGAAGTGACTTCGGGACTTAAGATAGTTCAGGCACCCCCGGGCTGCCAGCTTTTTTGCCTACTCTTAATATGGGAGTACTCATATTAATGTTAAGGGAACTCCACTAATTTATGATTGGTCTTAAGCAAGCAATTGAATTGAATTGCGTATAGAAAGAAAGAACATTTTCTACTATCTAATCTCAACATCATCTCATCTGGTAGACATTCTATGATTGAGAAGCTGGCGGGCCCAATGCGCTACACAAAACACCCGCCCCGTAGGGGAGGGTAGTTGTAGCCGGTCACCTCGGATCAGTGTAAGATCAAGAACGGAACTTTCTTGGGTTGATAATAAAAGAGAGATATAGGGTGTTCATCGAATAGTCAAGGAGGTTACAGATTATGGATTCGGCAAGGGAAACTTCGTCAGCAGACCCGTCAGAGCCCATTCGAGCTAATTCGAGCGCCAACCTCCGAGCCTGAAAAGAAAGCCCACCCACCTGAGCTAGATAGGATTTTGCTGTCCCAATAGCAGCTCAACTGATAGGAAAAGATACTACGTTCCCGATCGATAGGAAGGAGTCCTCGACCGATGATAAAGCCCGGAAGAGAAGGAGAAGGGAAAAGCACTCAAGCAAATTCAACCTATGTCTACGTCTATGCTATTTTCATTCAATTGTTTGCTCGCGGAGGCCCGCAAAAGAAAAGGGGTATCCCGCCCTATAACCAATAAGTGAGACAAGTTACTATATCTCCCACGGAACACATTCTAACCGTTCAGTTAATCACAGAATTCTCTTATAGGTATTCCCTTTAACCAGGTTTAGCCAGCCGGGATTTCCCATCTAATGAGTTATGGCACGGAATCCATTTGATCCTATGTAACCTTCATCCTATTCTCCGATTCCATTCAATCTCTTGTGAATGAGTAAGGTTGGCTTTCTCGACAGGGCTAGGCTAGTTCAGAAGAGCCAGAAAAGGATGTTGCCTTAGTCGACGATCAGGATCTCTTAAGTGGGGTTCCTGCCTTCGACCAACCAAGGGAAAGATAGAGGTAGAATGCTGAAGATCCGTTTTGATCGGTAAGTTTATTAGAGTAAGGAAGAAGATGAGCTAAAGCCATTGGAACAGAACTCTTAGATACGATCTTTCTGGATTAGTTTGACCCTGAGATCGATCATGGATGAGGGCTATGAAGAAAAGGCGCTACCCAAGGGAACTTATAGCATTGAATGGCACGGAAAGAAAGAGGAGCAAAAAGCACCCCATCTAAGCTAGGGGAAAAGCATCTTGGATCATGTCGTAGTTCTAACCTGATCGTCTTCAACCTTATATACGAGATTGTAACCAGAGAGGGATGCTGAAACCCTCCAATTAGATGACAGAGACGTCACTATATTGGCAGCTAGGTATTTGGACTAGACAGATTCTTGACCTAAGGATGAATGTCCGCAATGAAAAGAATAAGGAAGACAGAGAAAGAAGGGAATAGGAAAGTAGCGACCCCTCTTCATGGCAAAGTTTTTATATACATAATACGCATACGCTATGGATTGAGGAGGGGAGAACCGGCGCTACAAGCCCATTAGATTAGTTATCAAATGATCTTTCCCTAGAACTCGAAATAGAAAACCTCAAAGCAGCCGTTATCTTATATACGATACCAGAGCAGACGGGGAACCTCCAAATAACACTTAGTATCATCGTTACTCTAAAAAGTCTGAGGTTAATCAATTTCTGTTTTTTGAGTACGAGAACATAATTGGAAAAAGGATCGAAGTTTAGACCGCTCACAGTAGTTCTACCTATAGAAAAGATCATCAGAGAGGATCAAACCCATTTATGATTCCAGTCGAGAAGACTAGTAAAAAGAAGGATCAATAATGTTATATATTTCAGGAGCTAGATCAGTTGCCGATGAACAAGTAAGAATTGCCTCAACCAAAATAGATGGAATTGGACCTAAAAAAGCCATTCAGGTTCGTTATCGATTAGGTATCAGTGGGAACATAAAGATAAACGAATTAACTAAGTATCAGATCGACCAAATTGAACAAATGATAGGTCAAGATCATGTTGTTCATTGGGAATTGAAGAGGGGAGAACGAGCAGACATCGAACGATTCATTTCTATTTCTTGTTATCGTGGAATTCGTCATCAAGACGGATCGCCCGTACGCGGTCAACGAAGTCATACTAATGCTAGGACTTGTCGAAAGCGAATTCGGAAATGAAAGAATTTGTCTGATCAATCACACGGTCAATAGTTCACTTCCTTTCTTTGGTATTTCACTGGTTACTAATCCAGTATACGTATAGTAGGCCTCCTTCGCCACGACATTAGTGGCTTAGCCCTTCGCCCGCCTATCGTATCGGCTCGGCTTCATCCTAGAAGCTACTGCTTCTGCCTCTCTAGGCTTCGCTATCGCTCATGACTGGTATATGGATCTCTCTATGTAGTGGTCGGCCTTGACGAAGCTTCGCCAGAAGCGACTAGTCGCTTCCCGAATGCCTCCTTACTTGCCGCCAACGTACGCTACTAGGAGAGTAAGCAAGCTAGCTTGCTTGCATTCTAGAAAGATCCTTCCTGCCTGCTTCAATTTATGTGAATGATCGATCGTGACAGCTCTTCAAATCCTATTCAGTTTGATTTATGTCACTGATGTCTCTGTTTTCTTTTCGGATTCCGGGGATGAGCCGGCCGATCCTAACATCATTTATGAGGAGCCGGACGACGATCCTCAGATAAAGATGTCGGAGATTTCCCGTTCTATTGTGATTCGGTCAGGAGAGATGCTTTCTATCAGTCAAAAGCAGACACCGCCCCCCATGCTCCCACGGTCCGCTTACCGAGGAATAGAAAGGAAGGGCCCGTGGCCAGAGCTAGTTGGGTTGGGGTATAGAGCCGTAAGCGCGGTGGGGGGTGACAGAGAACGTGCTCGTACGGTTCATAGAAGGATATGATCAACTACTTGATTGTTGGGAACTTTCAGTCCTCTATATTCTAAATATGCCTTTCTAGGAGCATTACGATCTGCAGCTCAAATGGTCTCTTATGAAGTCTCTATTGGTCTTATTCTTATTGTGCGCCTTGTGAGCGCGTTTGGATCTGCGAAGGCAATCGCTCGGATGTTCCCCTAACCCAACCCGGGAACGGACCGGAGGGAACCGCAGCATGGGGAATGTCCGCGTCTCGTCGCAAGGCTCATTTTGAGTTGTGGGTCATAGGGCGGGCAGCTTTATCTGATCAAGGGCCGGGGCACAAGGGTCCTGGTACTATCCAGGTGCGAAGAACCCCGGAGGTGACTGCAATAAGCGGAAATCCCACTCACGGGCCTAAACGACGAGCAAACACTCGAACGTGAGAGCAAGGGATCACCCAACGAATGGACGAGCTCAAAGGGGGAGGAGAACCATGTTTTCAGAGAAGTTTATCTGAACTGCGAGAATAACTGACTAAGCCGTGCATTCCCCAAACGGGACGGACCTTTAGGTTGTTTAAGTAGGTTGGGGGACAGATCGGCCATAGGAGTACTCCGGGATATAAACCAGGGCAACTAAAGTGGAACATACGACGATGCCGCCCGTTTTCATTTCGTGGAAGTCCCCGGCAGAGGAAAGGGCTGTAGGTGATAGCGCGTTCTGCTTCTTATCTAGAGAGTTAAATCCTTTCTATTTGGTTTGGTTCGTGCGTGGCAGCTGGTATAGATGAAGAAGGGCGGGCGCCGAAAAGGAAGCAGCCCAGCCTCTTCAAGATTGCTTGGTAGGCGCTGCCTACTCACTCGGACATTCACACGAAAGTGTGAAGTTCCGCCCCCTTCCCTTCTCCCATGCTGAGTCACAGGCAGCGCCTCGGAAAGCACGGACGAGCCACATGCAGGGAAACTTGCACGTGTGGTTCTGGCCGGGGACCCCGGTATACTGTACTAATATGTGTAGGTCCCCGTAATTCGAGTGAGATTGTCATGGCGCAAAAGCAGATATGGTCCGGTATTCCCTTGTTCCCTGTATTGGTTATGTTCTTTATTTCTTGTCTAGCAGAAACTAATCGAGCTCCGTTTGATCTTCCAGAAGCGGAAGCTGAATTAGTTGCAGGCTATAATGTAGAATATGCGCGGGATGCGATCCTTAATAGTTCACTGTTGGCGGAAGCCAATGTCCCGGGGTCCCGGGGACTCATTCTGACTGAAACAAGGGGTGGGCCTTTACCAACTTCAAAATCTTCTATTTTAGGGAAAATGAAAATACCTTACTTTAGGTGTTAGCGCTCTTTTTTGATTGCTTATTTAAGATAGAAAGGGTTGCTTGTAAAATCTCGCTTTTTGGCTAGGGCACTTTTTCATTTTCAACTAATGAGTGTCGGGTCGGGGGTTTCTGTCTTGTTATCAAAAAGGGAGTTGGGTAAAGCAAACTCCCTCCTTGGAGGAGCACGGGCTTAGTCAAGTAGAACCGGGTTGCGCTGCTTGATGCTCCGATCGAAAACAAATCAGTGGGGCCATGCCGGTACGACTGAATATGCGTTAGAAAGGTAAATCCCCCCTACGACACCAAGGGCCGAACTTCTAAACAGCCGCCCGCTTTCATAGAACAATATCGTGGCAACGTAGACCTAAGTGGTCATATTTGATCCTTGGGAACCATCACAAGTACGGCCGGCCTATATTTGAACGAAAATGCCGTGTCGTCCAGCGGAGCCTAGAAGAAGGTGACTCGCGCAGACAGCTGACTCCTTTTCAATAGAAAAGAATAGCCAAACCAACCCAGCTGGCTGGTCAATCTCAGAAAGATTATCGGCCGGCAAACCGGAGACGGACGACCACGGTCCCGACCTTACCAGCACCGGAGGTGTACTAATCAATGAACCCCCGAAAACTACTTTCTTTTCTGACAAAAGAAACCAAGCCTAACCGATCACGACATGTTGTTGATATTGATTGAGTTGGAGGGACTTTCGCTGACTGAATCCATCCATAAACCTATACCTTTGTAACCAAAGCGTCACGATAACATCCACTGGTAACCTTTGGATTCTTAAGTAGGGGGGCAGGGAGGAGCACGTAGGAATGCCGACCACTACATAAGCCACTAGTGGCTGAGAGAAAGCGAGCTTGTATAGGTTGGACGGAAGAAGCGAGCCCCTATCAGAGAAAGCCATTGCGCGCTAGCCTAGCTAGCTAACGTTTTTCAGTTAGTTGTAGCGCGCCTTCCCTCCTTCTCTCACTTCGGAAAGATTTAGCTTTCTTATGATGACCTGGTCGAGAGAGTACGATACATCGGTGTAAAAGATTGAGTTGGATCTGTGAGGTTGGTTTAAGATGATGTTACGCGGCGTTCAGAACCAGTCTAGAAGGAAGAAAAAAAGCTTATGATGAGCATCTATTTGAGTCGATCATTTCCAAGATCTAATTCCAGTTTTTTCTTATGTAGTGGAAACGCTTTACAATCTGAAGTTTTACCCTTAAGGGAAGAAATGTTCTTGGTAGATGCAGGACTTGGGACCCCCAGAATTTGTATGCAAGATGAGCTTACAGGAGTGCCAATCAACCGAACCACCAGGTTTGAGAATAAGGTGGGATTCCTGGATCTAGTGGCCGGTGAATCACTGATCAAAGAGCGGATTTTGGAGAGATTCTTCATCGATCTAGTGGCCGGTGAATCACTGATCAAAGAGCGAGCAGCCGCCAGGTTTAATGATTTGGTGGGATCCACAGATGTAGTGGCTGGTGAACCGCTTCTTCTTCTTCCACGAAGATTCAGACAAAAACGAGCTTGGATGGAACTGAACAAGATTTGGCGAACGAATACAAAGGTCAAAGGCCTTTTTTTTAGGAAAAAAAAAAGAGGGTTTGCAGTATACATCGCAGGTTTCGTGGCTTTTCTTCCATGGCGTCGTAAAAGGAGAAGGAGATCGAAAAATCTATTCACCATTAAGAGCATTACCAAAAGATGAGTGGTGGTCTAACAGCGGCAGATCAAACAAGAACTTGATGAACGCTGACGATTTTTTGAATTCCGTTGATAGCACTCTATCACCTTAATCCATTCTTTTGTTGAGGGTCTGGCACTTTTGCTTTATCAGCTCCAAAAGTCTAATGTATCGTGAGAAAGCGTGAGGGAGGCAGGTGTGATAGGTCAACCGTTAGTTATAAGGAAGCGTCATACCTTACATCAAGAAATGAAGCAATATGCAAATCAGGTTCAAGATATTTCACTCCACTATCTGAAGGACGAAATCCGGGATTAAGGTCAAAGGCTCTATACCGCTTTGCCTTGTTGGAGAGACATAGGCCTTGGACGTAATTTGAATTTTGGAAGATCAAAAGCAAACTGCACTCTATGAACAGTACAAGCTACGCAGGGCAAAGACTAACTCCTATCGGCCCAATCATGGTTTCGTAGCCCGTGTCCCGCTGACGAGGTTAGATTGTGTCACTTATCGGCTGGCGACAGGCGCCTCAGCCAACTACAATCAATCCCGACATGTTTCAGCCTATACTTCGCCCCAGACCTGTCATCGTGGGATCTCCCACTCGGGGATGACCCCGCTACACTTGTTTGATTGCTTGTGCGGTTCAATCTCTGTGAACGGGTCACTTTGTGGAGCAAGCGGACAAGGACTGACTAGCCCGGCTCATCCCCCTTCCTTTTCGGAATCCATAACCACCAGTTGTAGCGGAGGAAGCAGCAGTCAGTTGCTTCTCCCGGGGCCCCGAACTGGATCTTTTCTTTCTCGGGCGCAGTAAAGTCAAAAGAGAGTAGGGGTTCTAGATAAATAGACAAAGAAGTTCAGCTGCCAAAGTTGATCCTATCCCGTCTTTATCTGAAATGGAGAGTCATCTGTCTAAACGAGAAAAAAGGGACTATAGGCATAGTTAACCAGGCTCGGGGCCCCTGTTGTCGGGTCAGAAAGGCGCGTAGCTCGCTCTACCCTTAATGATGGATCCACCAGACGCGGCTGCTCACTAACAACTTCTTTCTTAATATCCCCTAATGGATCGAATCCGTGGCTAGCATGAGTTCAAGCATCTAATCCGTTTTGGTAATGCGGAATTGATCAACAATCGGATGTTGGATAAGTACATGATGAAGAATGAGATAAGCAATACAAGAGTTTTTGAACTCTATGCTCGTGGAATAGAAGGAGTTCGTTGCATCAACAAAGTGTAGTAGTCAAAACGCTTACTTAAGCTCATCAATGTGTACTCCTCGGCTGCTAATGGGAGTGCATTTTTCTTCCGTCTTCAGTTCAGAAGAATGTTCCATTGATTGGACCGTACCCATTAGCCTAGCGACTACTGAAGAAAACCAGGCAATATCAATGGAAGACCAGAAAGACTAACAAATATTCATATTCATGGTTGAGTGCCGGTTCCTACTATTATGCCTATGATAGTTCCAGTTCAGGTTGTGCCAATAAAACTATTCCGAGTGCGACACCTGCTCATAGGTAATCCATACGCCAGCTCGGGTGCCTATGCTTACCGACAGCAACTCGTGCTCCTAACTTGCATACTGCTCCTAGCGCAATAAGTAGCCTTAGCGCATAGCGCATCCGACAGCCAGCCGTCTTGTCTCCAGTCGAAGCTAGCTCTACTAATTCTCCTCTGGTTTATCCTAAAGCGGATGATAGGATGAAAAATGGAATTGGCACAACGGAGCTAGTCCTCCCGTGTAGTTAAGAGTTCCCAATCTATGAGCGATAGACCAATAGACCCAAGCAGAGCTAAAGAGCTGGCTAAATACGGATCGGTACAAACAAGTAGCCCTTTCTAGCTCCAATGCGGATAACGAAAAGAGAACAAAATAGACCAGTAGACCAATAGGCCTTCATACACGGCTAAAAGGAAAGCGCTCGGCTCGCTCCAAGCTCTATAGTTCTCTTGAATACTTCCACCTATCAGCCTGTGAACCTCCCCTCGTATTAAGAATAAGAAGTAGAGCTCAATCCCATCTTCTTCTAAGTCGAGTGACTCCGGTAGGTACAATATCTTTATCAAATGGCACCCTATCCTCATTTATGTACCCTACCTATGTCCATCAAATATGTACCATACAAATGACCATCTTTATATCACTCCTGATCCCCTCTTATTATAGTTATAGGGTGCATAGGCAACTACCCTGTAGAATATGTTGTTCTCACCCTGACAGTGGTATATAGTATCTATAGCGGTGCAGTGGTCACCAGACTCAAATTCCAATAAGTTTTGTCCGATAGCCTTTGCCTCTTCGGTTCGCTAAACAAGGAAATGCAGTGTACTTATTTTTCTTTGTTCTGTTTCGCCGCAAGGCTAAATGTTGTCTATATTTTCAGTCTTCTTCTGTATGTCTTATGATATAGTACGGTTTCGATCGCTATTTTGCGGTCCCCTTTCCTTTCATCCGATGCGGCTTACCACGCTGCATTCCTTCTTTTCATAAAAGAATTTGAAATAGAACGAGGGCGGCCCCAAACTACGTTCTTCATAAACAAGCGTGCGGCCTCATCCGCAGTGCAGTCGGCAGATGCCGCCATGAAAGTGGCATACTTTGAAAATATATCGACCTCCACCATGATGCTTCCAAGCCCTGGCAAGCAATACAATAGATGAAATCCATAGTAACACTTTGATAGTCTAGTGAGGATAGGTAAAGGATCTAGCTCTCCTCCTGGCTTACCTTTTTTGGGCATTAACTAGACCTGTTCTCATAGCTTGGTGCTCTCGGCATAGGAAGTCTCGCCGGTTTATCTATGCTAAGCATCCATTGAAAGCCTTGTGTAGTTCCAGCTGATCCAGTCGATTCATAAGTTTCCCTTCACCTTTGCCTAAAAGTAAACTTCTCAACTATGAAACTAGTCTGAGGTTTTGGTTCTATCTTCTTAGTCAAGCGCGCTAACTGCAATCAAAAAAGAGAGCTGAGACTTCCTTATCCTATGTTGGTGATTGAGCTGCAACAATTGTTTCCGCGGGAGTCGGGATTTGAGGGGAAATAGGTAGAGATCTTATCTGTATTTTGCTTTCTCCAATGTCTTTACTGAGCTAGGGTGGGTTGTCCACAGTCCTACATCGTACAAGTAAATTAGGTCAAATATATGATGTCGATAGTTCGTTTTCCTTCTTTGAACGAATTGGGCTAGCATCTATGCTTGATCTCATCCACATTCGAAATGGAATCTAATCCATTTAGTGATCAGTCGACCCAGTTCGATGGCGCAATCAAACAAGCGTAGCAAAGGAATGAAGTGATAAACGATAGCTACTATGGTTAGTGAGTGGAGTACGGTATTCAGGTTGGTATAGTGTACGGAGTGAGTCTTCGGGCATGCGTAGCGCGCATTTGGGTTGTACGGAGCGGGGGCCGGGGGACCAGACCCACAAAAACAAGCAATTCTGCGTTGTCAACGATCTCTTTTCAAGGTTCCTACACCTGTTAATTCCTATTTCAGTGATCATCATTCGAAACAGGCGCCTAAGCAGAGGGTTCGGGCTCAGCTGACTCGGGAAATAGAACTCCGGGAGAACTTTAGAATCGCACAGTTGCTTGGGACATGTCTGCTACGTCTCCAGCTTTCTCCGGGCGAGCTCCGTGCGTGAGCAGCGACTAAGCTTAATCCAATCTTTCTTAACATTGTACGCGCCCATCAAATATTACTATTACGTTGCGCTATCGAAGTCTAAATGACCTGATGGAATTTATTCTTATTAGGGTATTCTCTCATTCCCTTCCGTCAACTAGCGCACGTAGGCCTTTTTGTCGTATCGCTTATCGTAGTGTACTTGTTATATGTTTGCTTATCCTGGTTCAAAGCTGCATATTACGATTCACGTCTGTCTGTTTTTTTTCAGCTTTCCCTTGGCTTTCAGCTGCTTTCAGCTGCTTTCAGGCCCGACAGCTTCCATACCATACGGAAGCAGGAAGGAGCTGGGAATAACTATCAGAAGGGAGAAAGAACCAAGATCCTCTCGGAGTGGCGGTTTAGGCGCTGTCCTTTTCCGAAAAGATAGATAGAGATGGAAGTTGTAAATTCGGTACAGTTGTTTAAGCTCCCTACGATTTGATCAACGCCATTGGTCTAAGTCCAATTGGCCTATCCGCTCCCTTAAGACAAGAAAGACTTAGGGCGCCCCACAGCAAGCAGCCCTTATTTACAACTACGGACCAATCCAGAACAATTAAGGAATACCGAAGAGAGAGCAGAAGCTAACGCCGGCCTTCCCTACCTCTGATATTGTTAGTGGATAATGAAATTGCAAACTGGAGAAAGGGGTATCAGTAGAGCCAACGGAGGGAAAAACGGAAGGGCGCGCTAGCGCACACTTAGGTTCAATGTAGTTCCGTCACAGCCAGCTTGGGCAACGTAGAGTTAAGCCGTTGCGCGCTAGCCTTTTGAAGAATTGGGGCGAGCCGAGCAACGAAGATAGAACTCGTGTCGCAACGCAAGTTGTTTATCCAGCAGCATCCTATTTCGGTCCAGCAGCAGGAATAACGAGCAATCTTCGCTCCTGTGGGAGTCGAACCCGGTTCTAGCGAGAGATGAACTATTGAGCGTTAACCCCAACGAGAAAGGAAGGACGGAGAGGAGCATTTTCGGGGACTAGCCTCCTTCCTTCTTACTTGACTTCCAATTCTCATTTTACTTTTTCTTCTGTTTGCATCCCGATTTTACTAAGGCTGGAAAGAAAGAGGTGCTTGCTTTATGAAAGGATCGGAATACGGATGAGATCAAAAATGCCATCATTAGGGCAAACGATGCAATAGCTTCGGTTAGAGCAAAGCCCAAAATGGCATAACCAAATAATTGTTTAGCCAATGATGGATTTCGCGCCACGGAATTAATCGAGGAACTAAGGACGTTTCCAATACCGACAGCAGCTCCCGCTAAAGCTATTGTAGCAGCTCCGGCACCAATTGATTTTGCACCCTCTAACATCTCGAAAAGAGAATGATCGTCATGCTTTTGAATTCACGATTTTATGTTATATCGTCGATTCTTCCCCTCGTTCCTTTTATCTTGGACATCTCAATGTTCATGCAAAGCATTCTTTTCGATCTTATTACGGCTTGCTTCGCATAGGCTACCCAAGCGGTACACTGAACACAAAGAAAATCTCTACTTGAAAAAGTATCCTTAAAGTGGGCCGATCTTCGATACGAAACCATTTACCATGGATGGTGGATTCCCTTTCTTTCTCGTCTATCTACGTCATTTTAATGCTTTCAGAGTTCAAGGTGATGAAATGAAATAAGTTACGTTCTAAAAAGAAAGGTACTTCAGCCGCAGCTCACTTTTCACCCTTCGCCCTCCTTTGCAGCAAGCTTTGTCAGCATCCTTTCTTTCCACGTGATGTGAGATGCAAGTTCCCTCTCTTTCTTTAGAATTGTGCTATGATGAGCATGCTTTGATTGCACAAGATGAAAATCATTATCTCCACGCTGGACGTGGTTTTTCTTTGAACAAGTCTTGTGACTCTTGTTACTACAGCTTGTTAGTAAAGAAAGATCTCCGTCTCCTTAAGACTTAGAGGGAGAAGCAAACTTCCGGCCTGCAAGAAAAAGAAGCTCGACTAGACGAAAACTCGTTCGCTCAATCGAATGAAAAGGAACTCGCAGGGGAAAGCCCAAAGAGAACATGTCGTAAATTCCTCAGGATCTCGTGATCTACTTGTCTGAGAAAAAATTAACATTTGTAAAGCGAAGGAAGTCAATGTACGCCAGCTGCCATTCTCAATCTCTAGCAGATTCTTAACTTCCAGAAACAATAGAAGCAAGAGTTTCGGTACCAACGTTGACCTATCGATGTTTTGCTTGGAAGAGGCACTGTTCATCAGAGATCTTGTGCGTATACTTCTGGAATAGCTAAGAAAAGATACTTATTGGAAACGATTAGAGCTATGATGTTTGAGATGAATCTATCTCGTTTGGGCAGAAGCAGAAGCTGTGTTGACCACAACATACTTGATCAATCGCATACCGTCGTCGTTCTTGCTGGAAGCATCCCTGATTACTTTCATTTAAAACATTTCAAAGTCATTCTATTTTTTTTAGTTTCTTTAAAGAAAGGTTAAGGACGAACGAGCTCAACGAAACAAAGGAAGCGAGCAGCAGGAGAAAAAGAAGTACCCGCTAAAGGAGAACCAACGAGTGGAATACCTGGAACGACTAGTAAGCTAATCTTCCACTTTGAAGAGTATATCTCATAGACCAGACGCGGGTGTCATACCTAAGCCCAATACCAGCCTTTTCATGTCAGCAAGGGCAAAAAGACGATTCCAATAACCTACCTCAGAAATAGAGTTATCCTCAGCTACAGAAAGAGCGTCAGAGTCCTTTCGTTCTGTCCGGTCTGAGACCGGGTACCGCGTAAGACGGTATCCTAGTGAGCGGAGCAGTCTTAAGAGCTAATCCGCGTTGGTAATAAGTTTAGAATTTCCTTCTGGCTGAAGGTCAAGTTGCATTTGAGTTACTAAAGTACTGTAGTCAGGTAATCTACACTGCCTAAAAATAGCCTTATATCGATAGATAGAGTGAATGCCTCACTCCCCCTATCTTAAGAGAAAAGGTAGTCCTTCTAACTCGTTACAAAGGCCAATAAGACTCTACTTTCAAGAAGAAGCACCTCCACTGACCTAAGACCTATGCCCTATATGCAAATGTATGGGCGCTTTCTTTAAGAAAAAAAAGGAAGCTATCCTAGGATTGATAAAGTCCCACAGTCTCCTCTCTGCGTGAATCCCATTCGATGCATCTAGGGGCTTTAAGAAGTTCCAATGTATCTTCGGGATTTTGGGCTTACTCTTCAGCGAGGATACCCTATTGAGGAAAGTCGGCATTCTTAGTTTCAAGGGACATGTGATTTTCACCCTTCGGAAAATCCTTCCATTCTGAGATGATTATTAGCCGTGTATAAAAGGCCCTGGCCTCGTAAAATATCGCAATATTTGCATAAGGGTCTTTGACTTCTCTGATAAACTTTAATAACTTATCAATCTTAGTGATGATAAGCGGGAGGATTCTACTTCTGTTATTTTCTTTATTGATTGCGTTCATAAAATCGTACGAAAGGGAATTTCTTACGTGTTTAGGGCATGTGCCAGATTACGTATGTCAAAGTGAAAAATAATTTTCATATAGATAGAAGTCTACTGTTATGTTAGAACAGTAGTCATTTCTAATGAAAGTTTACAGTATATAACATAGAAAGTGTTGTGTCAGTAGAGAGAAGAGAGGGAGTATAGGCCATCAATAAGTGGCCAAGGCCCAAGCACTACAGAGGAATGAGTAAGGAAAGAACGTTGGAGTTTTGGTTGTGCCACCTGAACATGTAGAATTCTCCTTCCATAGAAATTCCTCTAAGGTCAAAAGGGGTAATACTCAATAAGGATCCGCGGATCCCGCTCTGTGGGACTGAGATTTCGTCCTTGATCTTTTTCTTACTGGGCGGACTGATAATACAGATGACAGGGTCCGCAGTTACTGCCTAGCCGACCTGGGATTCTCAAACCTCCACCCTACCCTCCACGCCAGGAGCTGCCAAATCCTTTGCCCAAACATTAGGATCGCATCTCATTCCTTACTCCTTTCCCTCTATTCAGCATTCGTTCCCTGTCCCATTCAAGGATCCTTAGGAGATTCGGATCCCTTCATCCCCATATCAGAAAAGCCTTGGCTTAGCCATAACGAGATCAATCACTCAGTCTTCGCTAAAGATCTAAGCGAAACGAAATCAAAAGCGAGAGGAAAGATCTAGGGCTGTTGTGCCCGGACCAAAAGTAAACCTGAGACCTCTGGAGAGTCTCCTTTTAGGTCAATAGGAATCTTATCAAACCAACAGACAATCTTGGTACTTAAGATTCAATATTTGACTCAGCGACCCCTTCTTTTAGCAGTTGGGAATCTCGGTTAGTGAGCCTGCCTCCTTTCATTCTTTAGTTCTTCCAGCAGAGACTAGCCAATAGGCCTATTCCCACCCATGGAAAAAGCCCTTTCCGTACTAACAGGCAAAAGAAAGCAGAGACTCTCAAGACCCTTGACTTTAGCCCCACTGCAAAGTTTCCTATTGCCATTTCCAGGCCTTTTCAGGCCAGTTAACGACAGCTTTTCGGGGGCTACCGGTTCATTTTCTTTTAAGCTTAAGAGAATGCCCAGGAAAAGGCCCTTAAGTAGCAGTGTCAGAGCCTTTTCTTTTTTTGAAAGATGTACGAAATATGGCTGTTAATCCCAACCTATGAGAGGAGGATCCACTAGACGGAACCAACATCTCAATAAATGAATCAAAAATCCTGGTATTCCACATTCCTAGTTGTATCATTGAGGCTATTGATGGCAATTACTAACTAATTGGCTGACTGATCAAGGAAGAACGGAACATGCCATGCTATGAAGGAGATCGCGCTTCTATGATCGATGTCTGACCATCATGCAAATTGACTTGGCCCTGCGGGAGTTCCGAAACGGGCATTCTATGAACGGAGATCTAGCCAATTGTCAAATCGTCTGAATTGAATAGCTCATCGTCCTCGATCCTTAACGGCCTCAGTCTTCCTTGGTTGAATCTGATTCCACGCGAACTGCTAATGCGTCTGCGGCTGGTTGCGGTTTTTGATGCGGGAGCCCCTTTTTCCGTAAGTGAGAACACTAGCACCATCCGACTCCACTGGTATTTTTCATCTATATATGGATGTCCCAATGGAATGATCATTGCGAAAGATTGACTGAAAAGCTAAAAATTAGGTCAGTAGCTGATAGACCAAATAAGCACTGTAGCTGTTTAGAGCCGATTATTTGGGATTCTATAGCCTACGCACTTGCCTTTAGGGGATCGAAGTTGGATGAATTTCAAGCTTCCATCGGTGTCATCGCACCACGTTAGCAATCCAGAAGAACTTCCAGCTCGAAACGACCGGTCAAAGGAACGTTTAGTTTTCTCCTTTTATAGCACACCCACGACGGTAAGCGCGCTGCATTTCCTGTCCAAGTCAAGAATTTCTTGTCCATCCAGCTTGCATCCTTCTTCTGCCATTGGGAATGGAACATCTCTCCACTTGTAAATGGTAGAAATGTTGCACTCTGTTGCAGGTTTTGGTTGATTTAAAGAATCCTCTCATAAGGCCGATTATGATGTTACTTTCGGCATTAAGCATAAGCTTAAAGATCTCCGGGTCGGGTAGTTATCTCATCGAATTTGTGTACACTTTTTTTATGAAACATCCGGGAAGTTTGAACAAATGTCTGTGTGCGAAAGCTCCTTGTTTATAGTATGCTCGCTAACTCTTACCATTAAGATGAAATAGTATATTCTAGTTCGACAGCAAGGCATTTTCCGAAGCAGGCAGGGCTATAACGAGGGAATTGGCCAATGCTAACTCCTCGCCCAAAGAAAAGGGAAGAAGGATACAATAACGTGGCATCAGCAATGTTAAGGTTCGCTACATCTGGGAATTTAACTTCTATGGTGATGTCGTAATTTCCAGGGCTAGGCTATATCCTCTTTGATTTTAAAGGAAGAATCTAGGGTAGTGGTGAATACGGAGAACATTCATTCCCTTAGCGCGTTGGATCATCGAAGAATGGAGAATTTCCATTCTCTGGTAAAGGTCACAAAAAGTACAATTTGAACTCATCTGGCTTTTCTAGCTTCACATTAGTCAGACCCATTCTCGTTGTGCTTTGATAGACTACTCAGAAAGACTCTTTAGTAGAAAGATTCTCCGCTTGAACTTGAAGTTCTCAAGGGACTGTCTGAAATCCTTGTATTTGTATATCCAACCCCGGAACGAGCACTAAATGAAAGGGGTGGAAGTGTACAAAACGAACGAATGAAGTGATAGTGGCCAGCTTGGTATAGTACCTATAAGTAAATTAGTCAGAAAATGCTTGAAGACAAGCATCTGGTGCATCAATAGACAGACCGCTCAGCGGGGACTTCCAAGCCCAATCCGAGTATTCGATGGACTCTCCCTTTGAAAAAGCTTGCGATAATGATACATAGAGCTTCGATCAAGAAGGCAAAAATCTTCCCCCGGACCCATATCGCTAGAATAGTCAGGCAGGCCACATCTCATTACGTAAAACTTGTCAAAATAGGTCATTTACTTGCAGACACAAAACTAAGAATTTAGGGTTATGATGAGAATCTTAAAAAAAAGGTTCAAAGGCTAGCGGAGAATAAGACTTTTGGGCGGGGCTCTCAATTCCTGCTAGAAATGTTAGATTTTCTTTGGTGAAGCTGTAGGGCGGTAGGCCCCATACGTGGCAACTGAATAAATACCTGTTCTGTTAGACTCAATCTTTTACCAAACCTTGAAAACAAGATTTCTTTCCTTAATAGCAATATCACAACGAATAGGCGAATTCCAATGCCAGCGCTTATAGCTAAATAGGATCTATATTTGAACCAGAGAAGAGGCAGTGTTGGAAAGAAAGAACGTGGGAATCGAGCTGACAAGGCATGGCATGTAAATGGCGGGATGCTAAGCACGCAGGTTGCTTTCTCTTCTATCGGGCGGAGGTCCGGAGTTCCCCATGGAACGACAGGCGCGAAGTACTCTTGTGCACCTACGTCATTTCTCGTCTCGAGTTGAGCTTGCTATTGCCCCCTAGAACAGAAAAAGGAAAGTCTTACTCTAGGCATACCAACTGTCGAATGATTGCTAATCCTCCCTCCGGTCGCCTCGGGATTTATGGCCTAAATGCTACGCACCTTCGTCCTAAGATAAGAGCCTATTCGATAGCTGTGTCCTCTTGTTGGCATATTATGCATGTACCCTTCGTGGATTAACTGTAACACAAAGAGGGGATTCGAGAGCAGCTCCTTCTATTCCAAGACGGGTTTAGGGGCCTTGTCCAGTAACTATGTCACTTTCTTTTCATGAAGGATAAGCTTTTCGCCCTTCTCTTTCCTTCGCTCCGGGAAATAGCTCAGTTGGTAGAGCTCTTGCAATTGTTGCGGGTTCCTATCTAATTCTCTAGGGAGTAATGAATGAGTGATCCATGGGTATGGATCGCGAACGGATATCTAATTGGAGAAATTCTTCCTACGCGCTACGCGCCTTTCAGTCGTTCCTACGGTCTCCCCCTCGCTTGGTTGTCATACTGTCGAGTTACCTTTCCCTAGAGGGTGGTCTACGATCAGCTCTCTCCCTAGCCTTCCTTTCGGGATTCTTATCGTATATTAAGTAAGGGTCTAGCTCCTCTTTGATCGGGCAACATACTAATCTCGCAGCTTCCCCTTCAGTCGGAGGAAAAGAATCCGTCTTCCCTCTTGGGCAAGCCTGTCTTGTCCTGCTATCTATTCATCTGGTTTTGTTCATATTTCATTTCTCATATTTTATTAAATAAGAACCAACGCATCTCAATCCAAGATAGCGGATCTCCCATCTTGGTTAGCTCGTAAACGCTAACGCGCCTTGTCTGCCATAGTAGGCTTCTCTCTCTCTGGAAGAGATAGAGTATGTATCCTCCTTTCATCCTAGGTAAGGTAAATGAAATAGACTGAAATCCATTCCTTCGTGCTCCATACCCAACTCAGTCATTTCAAGATGGTGGGAATCCTTGCTTTTCCGGTACCAGTGCCTGACGGTTGCTACAATACGGGCTCGGAGGGGTGCACATTCATGTATCTTGAAGGATAATGAACGAGCAGGGGAAAGGTAAAGATGCCTTAGCCTTGGGTACCTATAATCTTTTTTTTTCTTTAAATGCATTAAAACGTAATCGTTATCTATCTTTGTTTTGCGGGTAGCGTGCTTACAGTTCTTTTCATCAGTGTTTAAAGCCCATATTTTCTCAATTCCATCTCTCCTAATCTGTCGTTAGCTTATCTTCAGCCCTTCGGGTAAATTTTTGAAATCTATTCCTTAACAATGCTGAAAGAGATTCTTTAGCTAACGCACCTGGCTCACAGCTAAGGCGCATCGTTCTCTCATCTCCATCGGTTTCAGACGAGCATCATCTTTAGCCGTGATCGTAGACCACCCGTAGGTATCCTCTCCCTATCGGTCGACCACTCTACGGTTGCCTTAGTCAAATCAATTCGTTTTCTCTCTATCGATCGAGTGAGTCCTCCCCCTGGTAGCCCTCGGTAGCCTCTCCTTCGTGAGGAGCGTTAGCGATGGTGAACTCAGTCATTGAAAGAAGATGCGTTATTATTCCACTTTGTCCTCAACTGCATGAATTAGCGCTGACGCAGGTGCGCTAAAGCCTGATAGGGTCTAATACTTACTCTTCATGGTATCTGTGTTAAAAGCCTATCTTAAGATCTTCCGCTTCTCATATCAATCCCATTGAGCCTTCGGAGACATATTCTGATTCAATTCCTTCGTAATCCATACCCTCATTCGCGGCGCGTAGCGCCCAATGATTCGCTCATTCATTGAAAGAAGGGGCATTGATATTCCACTTCTTCCATAATGAATTAGAGCTGTTGCAGTGGATACCCTATCTGCTAGGGTAGCCCTTACTCTTCTTGGTATCTAGAGAATATCCGTGTTTCAGCATCAACATTCTCAATTCCATCGAACCTTCGTACATGCCTTCATTCCGCACTTCCCTTTTTGTATCATCTCTCTTTCTGGGCTTCCGCTTCGTCCCTTTCCTTTCTTCTTCCGCTTAGTCCTCTTTTTCTCCTTATTAGTAGGCTGTTCTCCTAGGTTATTAGTACATTTGTTATTACTTCTGCTTCGGGTATTTCTTCTTCTTTTCTTAATAGGTTATTGACTAGGATCCTTTTCTCAGTAGTTTGCTCTCCTTCTTGGGTACCCTCATTTGGGGTATTATTCTCTTTTCCGGGCTTCTTCTTCCCTTTTGGTGGTAGTTTAGGATCATCTATTTTCAACTAGATATCCTTATCTGTCACTATCTTTTTTTCTTTTAGTACGATGGTACGCACCTCGGCTCTCCTCCCTTCGGTCGCCTACTTGCTTCAAGCACAAATGGAATTCAGTATATCACCGTGGGTGCCATTCACACACCGCTCCACATCACCCGGATTACTAAAGTAGTTAAACCGGACAATTGGGTTAGTGTTCGGAAAGTGTTGACTTGAACGCTTTGTCTTGTATCGCTTTCACGCTACTGTAATGGGCATGCTCTCAATTTGGTGCACCTCGCATGATAGTTCTGTGTACCAACCTTGCTACGTAAGAGAGACCGACATGCAAGCGATTACAGCTAGCCTCTGAAAAAGATCAGATAGGAGTCGGCGGAAGGAACTGAAATAGTAAGAATCAAGAATGGAACCCTGAATACCGACTAAAGGTGGTGCCTATGACTGACTGGCAGATGTACTGAACCTCGACCGATAAAAAAAATCTACCTAGGAAACATAACAAGGACATAGAGAGAGCTATCTAATTAAACCATTTCTCTGTTCACTCCGCTACGCTTTGTTCACTCTGTTCTTTTAAGCGAGTCAACTTATATAAATAGAATAACACTCAAAACTTCTAGTAGATTCAGTGCTACTTGTCGAACCATCAACATAGTGACTGTCTATCCAATTTTTGTGTTCAGTGTACCGCTATCCATTTCTTTCCTGTCCTAATACCATATGATTTGCCTACCGGTCAGTATGAATCTCTTTCCCTCTAGGCTTCGTCAACTAGACTTGAGAACATCACTCTTTTTTCTTTCCTTCTACGAGGCAATTCCTAGTTCCGCTAACACAGGGAATTGCTCCTCTTAAAGTCAAGTCAAGCCTTACGTAGATGTAGTGGATAAGCTCTCTCTTAGCGACTCGGAACTCTGTTCACGACATGGTTAGCCGTGCTTCGATTGACCGAGGGTTTGCTTTCTCTTTGTTTATTGGGTGCTGGCGAAGCATGAGAGGATAGGTCCTTCTTCACGGCTTGCTTTCCCCCGCTTGAAGGCACTGCTGCTCCGCCTTCCTAATGGAAAGAAAAAAGTATTATACGATAAATAGAAATAGGAAATTGAGTCAAACCGATTAAACAAGAACTAGAATTCGCACTTCAATTATCGTAGGAGAAGAGATCAGCATCACTTGACACTGATTTCAGAAAGAATTCTTCAGTTTCATTCAAGTAAACAGTGAGAACCCAAAGTAATCATGCGTCATTCAGAACCAAGGAAGAAAAAAAGATAGCAGCTTGTTTCGATTTCTTTTCATTTTGATAGGTAATGGTTCGAGCCTTTTTTCTTGTGGACTGGCTGCAGTGGGTGATTTTTTATATGGAGAGATTTCCTCTTTCCCTCGGAGACGAAAGTGGTGTCAGCTCGTCGAAGCGACCGCTTTTCGATCTCAATTTGCCTCCGCAGCCAGATCCGGAACTCCCTGTGAACCTTCCTCGGAGGAGGAAGAAAGTAGTTGGACAACTGTATACACGAGGGAGGGTACATTAGTATTCTGGGAATTTTCAACATTGACAGAAAGGAAGGAATCCACTTTTTTAGGTGTAGCTCTACTAAAGTAGTCGGCCTAACCTTCGGTTCCCGTAACCATCTTTCTCATTCCTTATGTACTTTTTCTTACTTCATCCATACTTTTCTACTTTTTTACTTTTTTTTACTTCTGCCGAACCCTCTACTTCTACTTCTAACTAAAGGAGAATAGCCGGCATTACAAGCTTTTAGGGAGCCCCCGCCCATTTGAGCCGTTGCGAGCCGTAAAGTGTACCAGCTTCAATTCCATTTTTTTCTTTTTTATATAGAATGAGAATTTAGAATGAATTCAAATAAAATAATAATAATAATATTCTATATCTATCTATAAACAATAAGAAAATAGAATGATAGAAATTTAAGAAATCCATTTTTGATCCAATTTCCTGGGAAGAGGGAGAAGCAGATAGAGCAAAGGCCTCCTCCTTCCTTCCCGAAGTGAGCGAATTGCATGTAGAGATTCATAGGGGCTTATAGTTTAATTGGTTGAAACGTACCGCTCATAACGGTGATATTGTAGGTTCGAGCCCTACTAAGCCTACCACCCCCGTGGGGTCGAAGAGGATGAATTCATTTTTCTTTCTTCTGGATCGAACAACCCACCTATGAGGAGTTGTGGCCTACATAACCTACTTCCCGTGGCAAGGGAATGAGGCCGTTAAGGATCACTGTAGTTCGATTAACAACTAATAATAGAATAATAAGAGAGTGAATCTCTCGGAGTACTACTAGTTTTGTCTAAAAGCTTTGTTTGAGCACCCTTCTTGCTTGCTTTCCTTCTGTTATGAGAGAGAGCCGCTAGACGGCCATTTCTCTTTAGACAAATGACTTTCCCATTCCATTGCTAGAAAATAGAGTAGGGCGTGGTGAATTAAACAAGATTCATTGAATGAGTTGAGGCTAAACCTCCTGCTCTTTAATAAGGGCTGTCTGCATTACTATTACTGGATTAACTAACATTATTTGGAGTATTAGTATAAAAAAGAAAAACGTAGACTATTCAGGGAAGTATGCTAATCAATGATCTACTGATGTAGCTAATGCTACTGAAGCTGCTGCTAGATATGCTATTTGCTTAACTGGCTTTAAACCCTCCCACCCGATGGAATTTGTTGTAGTCGTCTACACTTCATTCTTGTCTTCACTGATCAGCATTTAGTTTGGCCGAGGCACCTATGTATTCTGAGGCATCAACCTATGTGTTGCCTTTGTTTTCATTCTTTGGTAGTCACATCTTTTTCTTCCCCTCGTCAGGCTCTGACAAGACCTGACTACATGTCGTTTCGTTGGTAAATTTATACGAAAGTATACTAAGTTCACGATATTGTTATGCATGGCCACGAGCTCTTGATGTTTGGTTATTGCAAATGTCGAAAACCTCTTGGTCCTATGTCTGTGTCTACTACAGATGATGAACAGATGCTATCTTTCTGCCCATTGGTTTCAAATAGAGGGATTGTCAGATGTAACGATCTTACAGGTATATGCCATAGGAAGATATAGCTTATTCATGCCTTTTTACTAAATAGAAATCGGCCATTGAGCCAGAGTCCTGCACTCCAGAGAGCAAGTAAGGAACTCCATAACTAGAGGAATTGGGACAGACTGATAGAGCATACCCTTTTTTACAAAAAGAGTGACAGAGAGATATCAGGACGGGAACCAGTATCGAATAAGCAAAAGAAGGGAACCAGTAAACAAGCAAGACAGCTAAGCAGGAATCGAGATTGATAGGAAGCAAGCAACTGATTGATTGCGCATTAGAGACTGAGGTAGTATTCCTCTAGAGAAGGAAAAGGAAAGCAAACAAGCTACAAGGGATGCCATTAAGCAAGAGGAAGTTCAGCATGCCTGAGCTAACACAAGGCAAGAGCAGATGAAGTTGACGTCTATAAGGCAAATTCAAACCTTTTTCGGGCTTTATTACTCAAAATCTTCTGCGAGGATGCCTTTAAGTAACCAAAAGAGACCTTCAACTAGCAAGAAAGCTACCCATTTCTACAACCAAGTTGGGAGATTCCATTCACTCAGTATTCGATAAAGAGAAGGACTTGGACAAGACAACGGATGACGCACTAATTGCACCTCCTGGTACTAAGAACTCGAGTGCCGACTGCTGCTACAGTGTTTTAAAAAGACAGTTATGGCTATTGTAGATTTACGAATTGACGGAATGGTGCTTTGTTCACACCTATGTTGATCTACCGCTGCTTTACTGGATAGGCACATTTTACCGAAATGAAAAAAGACTAGCTAGCGTAAGCGGGAGGAATGGGAAGACAAAAGGAAAACCTCGATCTAGGACAAGAGCTCTTCCATTTCCATAGAAGGTGGAGGGTAGTGATGAGGCTGAAAGAAGACCATTATTGGTCTCCATCCCTTGACGATTTGAATGGGTTTGTCCCGCGGATGACTTTCTTTTTCATCAGGTGCTGTTCGAGCTCCATTTCTTTTTCGAACAAGGATTTCCCTTTAGTCACGCTTGGCAACCTCGGACTGGTCCAACTACTTTTTCTGGGTACGGCCACATTGGTTGGCGGCATAGTCTTCCGTAAGCTAGGCGGGTTCCATGGTTGTTGCTCTGACTTTGTTTCACTCCCATGTCTAGTTGGAAATCCGGTCTGTCTAAGCCAGTACCAAGCCGGTTGAGTTCCAAGCGAACCAAAAGAGCGAAAGGAGTCAACGGTAGCCGACACCGGTTTAGTTACCATAGCCCTATTAGCGGACTCAAGGTGACTTCTAACTTCCTCAGAGCACACAATAAAGATTGTCGGCTTAGAAAGAATTCCCTCGATAAGTTAAAGGGCTAAGCTCAATTCCCGAGAATATAGAAACTTTGAAGCAGAATTGGATTTCAACTCAGTTTGAGAAGAATTGGAGAACACAGTACGATTCAAGCTGTAGGAACGAGTTTCTTAATCTTTCTGTTTACACAAAAAAATCCATCCCCTCGATGGAAAATAATCAAAGTATATCACGTAAGACTCTGCTCTAGTGGACAGGGATAAGCTTATCTTGTTAAAGTTCTTCTAGCTGTATACCAGCTTTATTAGTCTACCCATCGTCGCTTCACCAATTACGTTGGCTTCCCGCCCTTGCTTCAGTTCAACCCAGTTCTTTCAGGTATAGATTCTATCTGGGGGTGGAATAAAGGGTTTTAGTTGGTGCTGGAGTCCGCCTAGTATCTTCCATCATTGATGGTATCAATCTTTCCTGTAGCTTTAATTGAGATTTTCATTGTTGTGCCAGTGTGGACACACCTCAAGGCATGGCTAAAGGGTCAGCACTCTTAGAAGACGGAGTGTTAAGAATCGGAATACGAAGTCAATATCACTTAAAAAAGTGAACTCGAATCATTAAAAAGGTAGTTGCTCCAATCTTCCCCTTTATGGAATAGGTAAAATCCTTGTTTTGTAATCTCCATAGGGGAAGTCCTATTCGGCCAGTTAACTTGCTAAGTCTCGGCCCAGTTTCATCCTCCGCAGGACGATCGTAGAATAAAAATGTCGGTATCGAAGAATAAAGATGGGTTAATCAAGACAAGAGAGATAGATTTTGCGAATCAACAGACAGATATATAGTTTGTGTGCAGTGAGGGATCTCTTTTAGAGCCAGACTTTTAGTACTTTCTCCCTTGATCCAACATTTTCATTGTTTAAGGTCATTGACTTTTACACAAAAGCTAAACGAAACAAGGGAAAAAAAGGCTAACTCAGTTAGATTAATTGGATTGGGTTGGATCGACATCATCGAAATTGGTTGACAATTCTCAAGAGAATGCTCAGCTTATGATTGCAACTTCCACTCCTTCTCAATACCCATCAAAAACAGAAGCAAGGGCAGAAGCACTCAACTTAATAGGATAGGAAAGAGCTGTAGGCGAACTCCCAATAGCTTAAGCAAACTCACTTCCCGACATCTACTTAGCCTTCTTTATTGCCTCGAACCTTGTTCTAAAAAAAATAGGCAAAAGGGAACTCTTTACTCTATCTATTTTATTCCGCCATAAGCATATTAAATAAGCCAAAGCTTATTCTATTGCTGGCTCGCTAGAAAGGGGAGCCTTTAAACCGTTTAGCTCCTTGAGCCCATTAGCTCCTTTGGAAGGGTAATCTATCTTAAGGGAAGCGAGGGAACAAGTGCAACCAATATTAGCATTTTGTTTTGATAAAGAAGAAAAGATGCGAGCCGGAAGGACGACGAGAGATGATCGCTCGGAGGAAAGGGGGACAAGCTGAGCTTATAAAGATATGCGGAATGCAACAATAAAGGGGAACATTAAACTTCTGTGTTTGGCGTGGACCCTTTGGTTCTTTTACCTGGGAGTAGTAAAGCTTAGCGTGGGACCTCTTTACGGCGAACTGAAGAGGTTGGAAGCATATGAGAAAGAGCGAGGCTTTTATTTCATATGAGAATTAGGGCAGTCTATCTCTTCGCGCCGGGTGCGGGATAGCAAGTAGATTGTCTGATAAATGACCAAATCGATACGCATGTCAATCTTAGAGCTCCCGTAGACCGGTTCTACGACCTCGCAAGGCACTATTGTAGAACTCATTGGGCGGAAGCCTTCTCGATAGACTAAAGAGAACTCCGTAAAAGCATGCTTTCTCTTATATATGTATGTAATTTCAAATGTTCTAACGTCGGGCTTAAAGGAATGAAAGGAGCCAAACCAACCCTAAAGCATAAGGTCCCCGTTAGCGGGAAAGAAGCACCTGTTGCGAGCAAGTATGACCATCTATTCTTTCCATGATGTGTTGTTCTAACGGCGAAAAGAGAAGTTCCACTGTCCTTTTTACATCTAAAGATGTACGCTTAACGCGAAAGAGTTAATAGACGGTAACGGTAGCTAGCTTGACTCTATTCTCTCCCTGATAGGAGAATCTTCGTATTTCCCACTGGATGGATAGAGTGATTGCCCTTATAAGGGTACACGAACCCATATTTAGAGTGCAAGAGGCTAAAGATACATTGATTTTGGCTCGAACCAAAGGTTAGGAAAAAGGGCTTTGCCCTCGATCTACCAAATGGTCTTGGTTTATGATTAATATTACGCTTCTTCTTACTACCCTTGTAAACTTGATTGCATCAAGCCCTTTTTTCAGTTTCCTCTTGATAGGATGAGGTCAATCACGCCTTAACCTCAGTTGGAGATGAACATTCCACCGTGCGCGAAGTGCTTCCACTCTTTTGCCTTAGTTCTACGATTAGAAAACCTGGAACTTGAACATCTTACTTCTCTTTCCTTGTCCTGGAACTGGCATTTTCACTTGCACTACCCGAAAGGGGTGACTTCGTTTTCCCTTGCTATGAGTTCAATGCTTCCATTGAGTCCGTTCTCACTTTCTTCAAGTAAGAATCGATTGATGATGGAAACGACTGGAATGTACTGGTTGTCCCAGTCGGTCAATCTTCATGTTTTGAGGTAGTTTGATGGAGGTTCGTAAGCCAAAGAAATGGCTTTGTTGGGTGCTTGATGGGTTCAGTTGTTAGTGGACTAGCAGGTTCTATTACTCAAAACTTTGATAAAGTACATCATTGATAACTATGTTCTCCAACCATGAAACTTCTACCCATACTAGTTAAGTCTCAACTGTGGCAGCAAACGACGCTAAGTAATGAGCTGCTGTATTACCGACCCTTATAACATGAGTAAAGGAACAAACCGAAATTTGCTTAATAGTTGAAAATAGAACCTTTATCGTATTAGCAGAATCACTTGAAATAACTACATCCGGGAATCCTAAACAGCCTCCATTGAGGCACTTGTTGTTGCCTTAAACTGCGGATTGTCTTGGCACCCATAAATACCGTCACCATCCCGACGATCAGGCCAAATCCAGCTGCATTTGCACTGAGTAACTTAGCAGCATCGACATTGACCTTTTTCTTTTTATCCGTTGGAAAATAGCAGGTGAAGTTGTGTGCTGAGACCGTATGTCTTCACTGCACGAGATGGCGTGAAAGTATTCACTAGATAGGTCGGTCACAGGCCTTCTGGATTCACTCTGCACAGTCCCAGCCCTTTCCAATAGCATATTACGTCTGCACCATAGCAGCCACATGATCATGGCGACCAAGTTTCTGTCATTCAATGTTACGGCTTGGAATATATGCTCAATCCAATCCAGCATAGAGACAGAAGGACAGCTAGGGAGAGAAATATTGAGGTTCAGTTGAAAGCTATTCAAGATCATAAATGGGCTTTCTTTTCAAGTATGGTACGCGTGACTGACCCTCTAATGTCAATGATTCTAAAACAGCTCGACTTACATTTCCTTCTGTCTATAGATTCCCCAGATCGGTAGAATCCAGAAACGTGGTATCAGCAAGGTCCGCTACACCGGTCGATGTGGTACTTTAAGAAGTCAGTCTTCTTTTTAGTCATCGATATGATGGTCGGATGAATCTAAGAAGTTTACTGAACCTCTTTCTAGTACCCTCACACACATTCTTAATTACTTACACCGAAGAAGATCGCCCAGGAGGGCTTGTCCAAAGGCATCAAAATTCAGTCTGAGCTCTCATTATGAAAGATGGCACGGATTTACTTGGTTGATGAGTGTAAGCATACCGAATTCGCACCTCCAGGCGCCTCCCTAAAGCTAAAGCTCACTTCCTTCTGTCCACCACATCTGGGCTTACCCTAAGACTCCAACCCTTAGAACTGAAACCCGACGGACTCCAAGTGTAATTGGCCCGACAGCAAGGAGAACTCCAACTGGGCTTGCTTACTGGTTCGGAATTTCTTTTTTATGGAGTTATCGTATAAAGGTAAATTCTTTATGGTTGGTTCCCCGAGATCGAGATGTAGGTGAATTTGATTACAAGTATAGTTTAGCTCATAGCCCCCTTACCAAATTACTTCTTTATTCTAGATAATGATGATTTTCTCGGTTCTGTTGAGTCGTGCTATAAAGTTTATCGGCTGCTCTTACTCGAAGACATGGAACCTCTTGTTAGATCCGGATCCGGACAGGGGAATTGACTTGCAAAGAGCTTATTAGCCTATTCTTTCTTGCTAACTAGTTGTTAGCACCATCAAAGGAACTTCAGCCTTCGTCCAAACTATTTTTGTACTCGCATATGTCCCTTTTCTTTGACTTCCTTTGCCCATGAGATAGTGCATTCTATGTTTAGAATGAAAAGGACATTCTTTTTCACATTATCCGATGCTACGAATGGTACGCAAAGGGTAAGGAATAGAGAATCTTAACCATAGATAGGACTTTTACGGGTGTAAAGGAAGACAGTTAGAGAGGCATATTATGTATGTTATCCCAATAGTCAATCTTAGGTAAATCATCCTGTCGGCTTCCTTACTCGCATAGAGCTAGAACTCGGTAGCGAGCCTGTTGTCGGCCTTACGAGGGGCGGTCACTCTTACTTAAATAGCTGAACTTCCTTCCCCAGAGGATTTTGCCTACTCATTGACCAGGCATCGAGACATTGACTCCCAGATCAGCTAACCACTCTTTGTAAGGCAGAGCTACTTTCTGATCCCCAATGACAAGATCATCATCAGTGGGATTGGGGGCTATGAGTTTAACTAGACCAGTAATAAGTTGACATGGGTTCACTCCTATTCTTAAGGGACTATCCCACATTTACATCTATCGAGCAAACCGAGTATTTCCATCTTGATGACTGCTTTACTTTTCGCTTTTTCGTGGGGCATAGCATAGAAGGAGTTTATCCTGGTCGAGGTAAATGGATTTAGGAATTCATACCCGAAACAGACCAGCCTTAGGCCTCTTCAGCTAATAGATGTGTCAAAGACCGTTGCCAGCTACTGCTAGTCGCAAACATTCTCTTCTGGGCTAGGAGTTCAATTCCCTCGGGGCTAAAAGCAAAGCCCTAATGAATCAAAAGAAGGGTCCTAAGATTGCCTACTTGATCCGGTACTTTCTTCTTCCCATTGAGAAGAATCGAAAGTTTCCTCAACGCCGAAGTAATTCACCACGAGGCTAGCGCTCCGTGGGCTTCGCATGATTAGGATCAATCAGAACAGCCTGGAAAGCAGATCTACTGATGGTTAGGGGGTTAGCGAACATCGCCTTTCTCATGACGGACTTAGACCTGTACACCTTCTTCTTACGTGAAGGTATGTCATGCCCCGCCCTTACTCATTTTCCTCTGGGACATTGGTGCACTTACAAATAAAGTACTCCTATCCGCTTGTAGAGAGTCTTTCTCCGACCTTTGAAGTTGAACACTTCCTCAATTGTGAGCTGGAAAGTGAGTCTGAAGCGAGTTGGTATGGTCTAGGGCTTCCTATTCACAGGCCTTCCAACTCTTTCATAATCGTTCGAAGCCGAAGAAGCTGGAGAGTTAAGTAGTACTAATTGGTAGGTAGGCTTTGTTGATGGAATCATAGCCGGGCCGGAACTCTTGATCTATCAATAGACGGTGAGAACTCAATCAGGAAGGACTGCTAGTCATCACCGAGGGTATGACCAATTAACTGCTGCTGAGAGCGATATACTTTCTTACTGAGAGAACTAAATGGATGAGTTCTCGTCGCACCGGATCTTATGCAATTTTACGATATGGCAATTCAATAGTACCACTCGTTTCCTAAGAATACCCAGGTTTTCAAATCCAAAGTTTCTCTGGGTCCATGCATGTGAGCGAATAGGGTCCGAGGCAAATCTTTCGTCTAGCAGACCCTCTTCTTGCAGTATGAGTTCCAGCCCCTTATAAGCAGTCTACCTCTCAGTTGGAGAAAGCTTATATTATATGAATCTTCTATTGATGCTACCCCTGGGTAAGGACGATTGGGTTGAAGTGCCAGAAGAAAGCCCATACAGCCAACGTTTGAGTTAGGGTAGCGGCCTATAATCATGCTTAACGCCCTGGTCCTTTTCCGCATAGAGATCAGCTTAGGTGAAGAATGATATGGGCTTGAAAGGCCTATGTTGTAAGGGCTAGTCGCTAATGCGAAGCTTTTGGGCGCAACAAACGTTTATTAACTCCGTTGCCAATAGGTAGCATCCGTTTTCAGAACCTGGCAGAGGCCTTGGAAATACTAGGACGTAATTACATTTAGTAAATATACGTCTATTCGTAACTGAATTGTTATACTTCTTGTTTAGGATGTTGACCTATCTCTTTTGCTGTTCATTCAGCACTGGTGTGCAAGATCTCTCAAGTATGCTTTGCTTTGTTGCCGGTCAACCATTAGGATAGTCAGTCACTAACAAGATGGTTAGGTATGAGCGCCTAGCAGTGCCTGTCTCTGACTTTGTTTGAGTTGGGTAGCAGAAGACTAGGCCGTTAAGTTTGGTATACCCTTTGGTAACGTAGTCACTCATAGTTATAGATATGAGGGCCTTAAGCATACCAGACCAGAAAGGGGCTTAAGTGGGAACCGACCAACTGGGCTATCCCAAAGTCCGTCCTATAGCTTCACTCTATTGCCGTTAGAGCTGATGGCCTTCTTGTGTCGATTTGTCCACGCCTACCCTATGGTGAGCAGTGATCTCTGGCCTAACCTGTAGGTTAGTGACAACATTGTATATATATTATATATAGTATATGTAAGATAGTTTCGGATTACGCTACGTTTGCTAATGTTCCTATTGTTGGCTATAAGGATTCCAAGGGAGCTCCATGGTGATTATATAAAGATTGGTTGGGCTACTTATTGAGATCACGGCACTCGTGCGTCAGAGGGGTTCGTTCTACTTAAGATAACTTTCTAGGATCTTCCACTAACTAGAAGTACGTTTGAATAGGCGCCATCAGAACCAGACACTCTCTTGGCCTAAATGCCATCTTCCGTTTACTATTAGACCTCCCTTCTACTATTAACTTAACTGGGCATCCATGAAGTTACCTTTCAAAGAACGGGCGAATAGACTAGCAACGGTTATTCCTAAAAAGCAAGAGACAAGAGCACTGACTTTTTTATATACCCTTCGCTTACTGTAAGAAGATCTATTGCATCAAGCACGAGGTACGTTCACAACTTATTCGATCTAATAGAATGATTTTGCCGTATCCAGACTAACCATCATGAATAAAATGTGACCAATTAACCAACCAACAAAACTACTTGTTACAAATAACATCTTGTTGTTGCATCGAAACATATAAACTAATCTGGCTAACTTGGTAAAATGAAATAGTTGAATAATTGAAAAATGAGATTATTCAGGAATACACATTGAATGCTGAGATTACGCATTTGGGTAGTAGATCCATAATAAAGTTTGTGATTGTTCCAGAAGAACAAAAGATATGGTAGAGCTAGGACAGTTATTGTATGAGGTCTACCCAATGCTAGATGCAGAGGCGCATAATAGATCGATATGAACATCATGAGCTGTCCCGTAATAAAACAAGTTGTTGCCCTTATTCTTCTCGGTTCCTTCTTCCATAACCTGAGCTCGGAGAAGGAAGAGATAAGATATGGAGAATGTGGTCAGAAATCCATAATAGAGTCCGACCATCGAATTGATTATCTTCATGCATAAGGATACTAGATTACCTAGTAGAAAAGATTGAAAAATCATCACCTTATTCTATGTTGGAACTTTCCATATATAGAAAAGAAATAGAAAGAGATAGACTAGAAAGGACATCTGTTATGTCAATGACACAAAAGGGATATTAAATGACTGGAATTGGGATATGGATGGAATATAATGAAATAGAGCCACTTTGAGGTTCCCTCTGAAATGAGGCATGGAGGGGAACGAAGAAGTCCCGGGGGTTACGAATCTAGCTCATATTGGTCGTGGGTTGAGAACAGGAATTTCACTCTATGAGATCGAATCTCCCGTTGTTCCTCAGTAGCTCAGTGGTAGAGCGGTCGGCTGTTAACCGATTGGTCGTAGGTTCGAATTGGGGAGATTTTCTTCATTCTGTGGGGCTATTTCAAACTAGCCAATTAAGAATTACTGGTATTAGCACTGCCTCTTTGATGCAGTCATCGATTCTCCCGAGAGGTCTCAATTGCCGCTTCATATTAATGACGAGGAGGGCTTTTTTGTATGCTACTAATACTTGTACTTTCTCTGCTATTCTGCTGGCTGAGGAAGGAGCGTAAAACAAAAAAATACGCTGACGGGGCCGGGGCATACTATGTGTAATGATTCCACCATCCACAATAAATAGATAAAAAAAGAAAAGCCATTCCATTTCGACAAAAGACCCACACCCAAGTTCCATAGTTTGGTCCGCTATCCCCATCATTCTACCCCCAGAGGGAAAGGTACTTCCCCAAAGGGCCGGTTGTGGGCGAGGAGGGATTCACGTATATAACAACTACAGATTTGATCCCTTTCTCTTAGGGAATCTCGACTAGACGAGGGAAAGGCAAGGTTGACGCTACGAACATAAGTAATGAATGAGCCAATTTCTTATTAGAAGTTACGTCACAGGTCTCCTTTACCGGGGACAGAGAAGTCTTGCTTTTAGTCCATTAGTGACAGTAGGAATGCCAAAAAGTTCCGTCAGTAGGAGTTCAGTAGGTCTTCCAAACGAAGGAGTAGCAATCCGGTTAAAAGCCAGTAGCACGCTTGTTAACACGTATGGGATATAGAATATATCTCGACCCTAGTATAGTAGGACGGTCTCAGTCCCGAGAGCCAAGCTTCAGGTTTTCAGTCTTGAATCCGCTCTTACTCTTATCGGATGTGCACGGACCTTGAAAAAGAAAGAAATATGCTTTGTTTATAGGCTTGCTGCTGAATAAAGATATATAGTTGCATTTTTCCCAGACCAGAAACCTAGGCTAGAGAGCAGTCTTTCCCTTAAAGTTCAAGGGAAGAGTTGGTGGCACCTGAAATTCGCACTGTCCCAAAGAGTAATCTTCCAATTCCCTGTGATAAAATAGCATATGCTTCACACACATCGTTCTATCTCCTCTCCTTACATCCTTACAGTCGAGTGGCCATTCGCCAACTCTTTTGACTGGGGCTAGCTCGTGGGAAATGATTTAGCATCCAATGGCCTCATCGCTCACGCCACCCGCCCAATAGCTTCCTCCTATTCAGATTCCCCAATCGCTCAGGCTCAGTTCATCGGATTCTCTTTCAGTATAAGATTCTCGATTCGCTTTGTCTTAAACCTGTACGAGAGGGGCCCTTTTCCTATATTATCTATAGGCCTACGCTTAAGAGTCGTCATCTTTCATTATTAGAAAAAGAGAGAGTTTAGGTTCTTCTGTCTTCTTTCCGCTTGTCAATGATTGGTGTAATACTCACTTGTTTGGTGTCATAATTTTTCACTGATCAGGTGTTATCAGTCTCATCCGTGTAAGAATTAGGAATTCCTCTTCCAACTCGTCCCAGAATGGGCGTTATGGCAAAGAACAAGAAGAAAACTAAAGGAGAGATTTGTCCAATAGTAACAAATGGTGCCTCCACAGGTTGACATCCGATCCAACCTAGTAGTAAGCAATCCGCCAAAAGCAACCAAAAGATTCCTTGGTGAATCGGGCGAAAACTTGAACTACGTACATACATACTTTTAAAAAAAGGTAAAGCCAACAGACATATAAAAACTGGTGCTATTGCAGCTACACCTCCCGATTTGTCAGGTATACTGCGAAGAATGGCATGGATCGGTAGGAAATACCATTCCGGCACAATATGAGGCGGGGTGGACATCGGATTAGCAGGTATATAATTGTCGGGATGCCCCAAAACATTAGGAGCATAAAAAATCCAAATGGAAAAAAAGATAGCAAAAGCTACCCAACCTACTAGATCCTTTACATAAAAATAAGGGTAAGAAGCTATTTTATCCATCTCTGAATGTACACCCAATGGATTATTTGATCCATATTGATGCAATGCGGCCAGATGAAGAATACTGGCGCCTACTAAAATAAAGGGGAGTAAATGATGAAGACTAAAAAAACGATTTAAGGTAGCATTGTCCACGGAGAAACCACCCCAAAGCCAAGTCACTATGGTATCTCCTACGTAAGGTATGGCGCTAGCTAAGCTTGTAATTACTGTAGCTCCCCAAAAGCTCATCTGACCCCAAGGAAGTACATATCCTATAAAAGCTGTCACAATCATTAATAGGAAGATTACAACTCCGAGACACCGAACAAATTCCCTAGGACTGCTATAACTCGCATGATATAGACCACGAAAAATATGAAGGTGAACCACAATGAGAAACATACTTGCCCCATTAGCATGCATATAACGGAGCAACCAGCCCCCTTCAACATCTCTCATAATGTGTTCTACGCTGTTGAAAGCTAGATCCACATGAGGTGTGTAATGCATAGCTAAAAAAACGCCAGTCACTATCTGAATGACTAAACAAATACCAGCTAATGAACCGAACCCCCACCAATAACTAAGATTGCTCGGGGTTGGATAATCTATCAAATGTTGATTAAGTGTAGAGGATATAGGTTGTTTAAGAAGAGAAAATCGTTGGTTTCTTATAGTCATTTTTAGATTTCCCTATTTGACTCTTGTTCCCCCACCTTTTAGCGTTCTGGGGCCCTAATTAATATAGAATATATATATTCCCCCTCTTCCACCTACGAAGGATGGAGGACAGCGAAAGAAGCGTCGAAGGGGTCGGGTCACCCTGGGTTACTGAAGAGTCGTCCGACTGCTCGGTGACCGAATCAGAGAGGGTTTGACCGCTTTCTCTTCTCTCCAGCACTCTCGGGCTGATCATCTTGCTGCAACAAAGCAAGTTTAGGAATGAATCTAATGGAATTTGAGTTCCGCTTGGAAGATTATTCTTTCCTCCTCGGTGAAAGAGGGCAAAGGTGCGTGGGAGAAAGAATTCGAAAAGGGTGGGACAGAGTGCGACCCCTAAGCAATTGATTGGGCGTTCTCGCTCATCTCTTGGAAATCATCTTCAAACTTTTCCTCTTCCATTCAAATAGCATAGCTAACTTTGAATAGGATGACTCAGCGTCAGGAATTTCTTGATTGAATTTTGCTTCGCTGCGCCCCAATTTGGATTTGATTCATCCCATTTCATTTGGGCGAGAGGGAGGCTGTGACTCACCTGGGCTACGGATTTGTCGGTTGGTTGATTCTCGAAATCACCTCTTGAAAAAAAAAGGCCTCGAGTCCAGACCCAAGGAAGCGAGGCGAGGGTCTTTATTAAAGGGGGAAAAAGAGGGGTGAGGCTTGGGGGTGCCACCTTGCGCAGCTTTGGAAAGGAGAGAATTTCTGAAAGTCACCCTCTCCAACCTTTAGAAGGGGGGCGAGATCAAGTAAATATGATCTGTAGCTTTTTCCAACGAACATCTCCAAAGTGAGTCTGGCTTTTATCCATCATCGCCCAAAAAAGGAGATAATCTAAGAAAAGAGCAAAATTTTTTATTTCGATAGGGAACACTCTCTCGCGTGCCGTGTTCCATTATCTGAGTGACGTACGAGCTATAGGTACGTGGATTCAACAGCTCCCCTTGCAGAGAATGGAGAATGCCACGAATTTCTCTATATTTTAAAAGAATAGAATCGGGAGTATACCCATCTTCTACCAATGCGGCCTCGACTGCCCGTTCCACTATCATCTGTGAGTCGAGAATGGACACCATATAAATACCTCATCCCCCCCGAAATTTAGGAGCGAGTACCGGGTATAAAGGAGGTTCCTTCTCGTGTCATCTGAGAGATCGGTGGGGTATAACAACCGGCGGAGCAACCGGTTCTTCCGGCAATTGCACGGGACTAGGTGGGGGCGTGAAAGTCCATCGCAATAGGCGACGAAAGAATTAGGTTTCACTAAGAAAGTTCAAACTAATACATCATCCGTTCGTGGGAACATTGAAAGTATCCAAAGAGCAATCGTTAAGTTGAAGTTCCAGGAAGATTCTTCTGTTCTTCCATTTTTTCGAGTTTTGTCCAAGCATGGGACTTTTTTCAGTATGACGATATTTTCGAGTTGTAAGATCGGAACTTGTGAATCATTGAAATTTATCAGCTTCCATCCCTATTAATATATATTTTGCCTTCTTTAACAAAGACTTTATTCAAGACAAACCGAGCAGACCAGCACTATATCGACTCAAACTTACCAGCGAATCAGAAAAGGCCGGGAGGAAAGAAAATAGGGCTATAAGTAGGCCGTTTGCTATTGCTATAAGGGCTGCTCGCCTTTATACGATACGGCTTGGCTTCGCTATCTAGTGGTCGACCTAAAAAGTAGTATTCCTGCCATACCAGAATGCCTATTATCTAGTGCTTGAAGCTTCGTCAGAAGCAAGCTTCATGAGGTCGCTCTGCTTCGCAGACAATCCGTACTTGACTTACGAGCTCGTGTAGTACTCGCCTCTATCTCGTCAGGGGCTTATGCACTCCACTCGCTGTTTACTAAAGGAGCGTTAGAGCGAGCGAGCAAAGCCTTCAATGACGTGGTTTCCCTACTCTTTCATTTTCGCTTAAGCTTCCCCGCTTAATTGATTAGATACCCGATCAGCATAATCTTTCCTATCAACAGCTTCTACGACGATAGGCATAAAGGCATGATTAGTCCCACAAATCTCACTGCACTGACCATAGTAAACTCCTTCTCGTTGTACCGAAATAGAGGTCTGATTTAAACGACCAGGTACAGCATCACATTTTACACCTAAGGAAGGTACAGCCCAACTATGAGGTACATCAGCTGGTGTTACAATAATACGTAAATGAGTTTTGGCTGGTACAACCACTCTATTGTCCACTTCTAATAAACGTGATTGACCCAATTCTGGATCATCTTCTGGAATCGTATAACTGTCAAAAGTGAGTGACTGTTCATCGGAACTGTTATAGTCCGAATACTCATAAGGTTGGGTCGACGCCCGCCTCCCCCCAAACTGTACTTGCAAGTTTCCCCGCAAAAAGCTCTCCACGCCTAATCTTAGAAAGAACACTATTTTGCTTTAGTTTCCCCCGACCATAAGACCTTTTATGAGTAAGGGTATTGGAAGGCCGGTGAAAGTTTATTGGCAACAGGGAACCCTTTCTCACCCAGCCCTACCTACCCCGAGGGGGAGGCTGGAACCGAAATGGTTTGGTTCCACACATATCAGACAGGCAGAAGGTATGGGACGACCAGTTCACCACGGAAAGCGAATTCGATCCTATCTTCTTTGTTCGAAAAATGCGAAAGGGATGCTAGTCGGCTCGGTGAAGTTGTAGGCCCCATTAGATCCAGAGTTCTTCCTCACCTATCCTGTCAAGTTGAACGCTCGAGTATAGATTCCCTATGCTCATGTGAATGGCCGGGGCCGGCCGGCCCGTAGATCTAAAAGGATCCATCCATAAGCCTGACCAGTTTGTCCACAAACAAAACGAAAAAGTAGGTTTCATAAGACCTCGAATTCCCACGTTCCAGCGTGCATTATGCCAACAGGTCCCACCCCCACAACTCTAGCTGAGAAGTGGAGTCACCCTTCTTTGTTGCAGCAAGCGAGGCGCTCCAGACCTGTTCGGACGTGAGCTGAGCTTTCAACAAGATACTACTGCTCATTCGGACCGCTTTCCCTAGCTTTTGAGTTTCACGTTCACCGAAGTTCAAATCAACTCATTGATTGATTTTTTTATGTTTCCGCTGGATCCCAGTTTCCATTCCCTAATAATAATTCATATCAAAATTGAATAAAGAAAGATTGTATCGATCATAGAATCACTCTATGAATAGGTCAATTCTTTGCCCACCGTTCACGACATCCCTTGCTTCTCGCTGCGAACGGATCCTCGGTGGAGGAGTAGAAGCGCTGGTCCCCTTCGGCCAAGTTGCTTGTGCCTGCTGTTACCTACCGTAGGACCTCCGTCCCCGAAGCGAAGAAAGAGGAGCAGGAACAAGAGGTTGTCCTCTCCCGGCCCAGTAGTTCCGCAACTACTACCGTGGTTGTTGCCAATGGGGATCCCCCATTCCGAAAGGTTACTAGGCCGGCCGTTAGGTCCAAAGTTGTATTCCACTGCTATGGTGCCGATAGATTCATTACTTCAGCGCCGTTATCGGACATTGCAGGCTGAGCATCTATTTCTCGTATATCGTTCCACACCGAGAAGAGGGATGTGTACCTCCAGCAACAACAAGAATGGAACCATAGGCTCCTATGCTGGGAGCATTTCGGGGTACGGGGTATAAGTCTAACCACCTCAACTCCCCGTTTCTGGCATGCTATAGTTATTAAAGTCTCTCGACGGCGGGAATGGGAGATTACCGGTAAGCCAGATGCTTCGCGAACCATATTCAACTTTCAGGCATTTCGTTGCACTTAAATCACCCTCGTGAAGGGGCGCACTCCGATACCATTGATGTCCAATAGCTTTGATAGTAATGGCTGGATCTACTACTACCTCGTCCATTGAGTATAACAGAGCAAATGATGGTATAGCAATGAACATCAGGATGATACTAGGGAATATGGTCCAAAGAATCTCGATAGTAGTTCCATGAACAATCCTTTGCGGAATTTTATTCTTTTTATAGTGGAAATGCCATAAAGTGCGAACCAAGATCCAGAATACGAAAACAAAAATAAGAATGAGGAAGAAAAAGATATCGTGATGTAAGTCTATTATTCCTTGCATCATAGGTGTTGCTGCGTCTTGAAATCCTAATTGCCATGGTTCCGCTGCATCACAAGGAGCAATTGTGATAAATAGCCATTCTAAAAATTGCATTTTAGTTGTTCATTTCTTTTTCCGCTCCCTCCAAAGAGAAAGACTGACGGTTTAGGTTTAGGGTTGTTGGCTTTTGTCCAACAAAGACATGGGATGGGACACGTATATACTTTCTATGACTATACTATAATACGATATTTGAATTAATACGAGATTTTCATTGATCGTAGCTCAATTGTGACAACAGCCGATAAGCAAGCACGCTTTGCTTCCTTAGCTTCTATTTCTTCCTCTTTGTTTCGCATCTGCTCTGAGGGTACATTGGCCTTGGCTCTCCCTTCAGAAGGGTTACATAAGAAAAAGACTATTCTACTTAGTCTATTGACTCGGGTACTTTGGGCTTTTTCCTCGCCCTTGTGGCCTATATAAGCTCTGGTTGTTCCAGGTTCTCGGCACTATTTGTCCGTCCATCTGGGCGATCTTGTAATTCCCTCGATTTTCACTATGAACGTTCCCAGTTCGCCGCTAACTCCCCCTCTTTTTCTTCATCTCGGCCTTCCCCCCCTCTATCGCTGCCTATCTAAGAGCTAAGAAAAGGCTTTCAATCCTCGTTCACAGGAAAAGCGAATTCAGTCACCCCAGGGTCTCAATCCTAAGATAGAGAGAAAGGCAAGTATGCCATTACTCTCAGCTGCTCACTCTTGAGAAAATATTTTTCCGGGGTTCCCTTATCCTTATTTATATGGTAGAGAAAAAGCTAGTATTTTTTGAATCTCCGCTGCACTCCTTTCAGAGGTTAAGGAAAAATCCGGTGCTATTGGACTGCCTGAAAGCTTGACTTGGCACGAACGGGAGAAGAAGAAAAAGAAGGCTCAGGACTAAGGAGTTAAGAGTTCCATAAGCCAACTTCTCCCCGGGGTAAATCGTTGTAAGTGGGGAGTTCGAGTTTGAAGTGGCGAATGCTCTTTGTCTGGGAATCCTAGCCTAGTCTGACTCATCGAAGATGCACAGAATCATCTTTTTGACTTTTCACTCTTAGCAAAGCAAGTAGTCGCTTCCGGAAGCGGAGACTTGACCAATTTCGGATGGAGCAAAGAAAGCAAGGGCTGAACTTCTGCCTGCTCTAAAGGAAGTCAATCTATTGAATTGATTGCTCCGCTCGCTGGGAGAGAAAGGATTCATCCATGCGACCAATGGCCTTACCGCTCCGTGGGCGCCTTAGAGCTGGGTCAAGGGGATGAAATTAGTTCAGGATCGGGACTGGGTAGGGGGCCCTCCTGCTTAGCCTTTGTTGGGTAAGCGGCCCCTGTTGGCTTGGGGATAAGTAAGAAAGGGGAAAGAATGAGAG